ACTGCCTTTTATTTTTTTTATTCGGATAGGATTTATGTTGGCTTCGTTAGGGGGCTCGCGTAGTTTGTTACGTCAGCTCAAAAAGGATAAGTTGCGTTGGTATCGAGAAAGTTCCGTGGAGTTCATAATTGCAAAAAAGGAGTAGTGGCTGCGGCGCGTCTAGGCACTTCAGAGCGGGCCGGCAGGCGGGCGAGACAGAATGGGTGGGCACTACTAACCAAGCCGTCTGTCACTATCTCTATCATAATATAAGCAAGCGTGAGGCTAGGATGAATTAGCTAACGAATTGACTAGGAGAATGATTCATCGAATAAGGTGAAACTTTTCCTATTGCCCACTCCGCTCTCTCTTTGACCACTACTTACTGATTAGTTTGGAATATTCTTGCTTCTTGCCAGTTAGCTCTCCAGGGAGCTAAGGCAGTTACTGATTCAATTCTTTCGTAAGGGCAGGCTCATGGCGATAGGTTCTTTCAGTAGAGTATCTATAATCTAGGTATCAGTAGACGGAATGAGTCTGGTAAAGCTCTTTTGGATTGGTCTGGGGAAGCTTTTTACTAGATAGGTATAAGATCTCAAATAATTAGCTTTGGGTCACGGCTAAACGTTGTAGGCCTAAGCGCAGTTGTTGCTCTTGGAGTCTGATCAGTAGGGGAGAAATTCACACCGGGAAATCTCTTTCTTAATCTTAATAAAGAAGCAACATCCTAATCATACCCAGCCCCTGGCCTTAAAGAATCAATACCCGGAGAATGGTAAATGGCAAGAAAGAAAGGGTGTAAGCGGCGACGATCCGACTTTCATGTACGAGTCTCAATGGGCTATCAAGATTGAATTCCAGAAAGGTATTGCTTACAGAGCCAAAGAAGAATGAATTTCATTTTTGCCCTGAGACAACTCAATCAAACTAGTGGTATGCGACGTGACTTGGATTCGACTTCTTAACTCATCAACTAGAATGAGAAGTTGCAGTTCAAATGAATGCGGGGCTTTACCCAGTTTCACCGAGGGTTTAAGCGGTGATTAGGGACTTTCGGAACTCTAAGCCTTTTTACTATAAGGGAAATCCAGCCTTTGAAACTAACGAGAATCGAACTGTCATTGAAATCAGATCCAGCTCGAATGGAATCTTTGGACCGGCTAAGCGAAGTTTAAGGAATAACTGAAGCTATCGGCGGAAAAGGATATCTTGATGAAAGGGAAATGGCTATTCTGGATTCGACGTCTTGCTTCGACGTTTTGGAGGAAGGGCTGTTAGGGCAAGGGCTTCAGTTAAATTAGCTTTCCCGTTCGGCTAAGCCGGAAAGAGTTATCTCACTGGCTGAACGAAATAAGGAGCAAAAGCCGGATCTTCGAACTTAAGAGCAGAGAAAACCTACTTCCTTCAGTACGGGAAAGAGTTGCTCTTTCTGCTTTAGGTGCAGCCAGTGACGGGCAATAAGATTAGGAATGGGCCTAAGCGCAGGAAGGGAGCAGGGAGAAGCAGCGGGGAGAAAGAAATCTGAGGTAGAGGGGTAAGTTACCGACCGTCTCGATCCTCAAAGGAAATAGGCGCTACCATAGTCACAAAAGAGATTCCATATGCACCACCTATCCATCATCATCCCAGTTTTGTTACTCAAGATCACGATTGTCGGGGCACCCTTCTTTAAGACCCAGGAGCGGACCAAAAGCAACCTATCTTGCTGCTCCGAGTGCCTACCCCATAACTGATTTCTTTTTATTATGCTGATATTTTTTGGGAGAGACAAACCGCATTTTTGGAAGGATTTTCCCGGATTCCTACACGACTTGTTGAGGCAAATCTGTTTTTTATTGTGCCATTAGGTTTTAGGCTTTAGTATGTAATTTTTCGCAGAACTCGAAAAGGAGTGTAGCACTTTTATTAATTATTAATAGTCGAATTGATCGCCTTTGAGAAGTGGGAAGAGTCTAGGTTGTGAACTCGCGAATCATCTTGCTTTATTTAATTTCCGAGTTCGGGACAAGGAGGGTCATTAGCCATAGGCGCCTTACCACGATCGTAGCCCTCCAGCGCGACGCATCTGTCCCGAGACAGTAGCTCTCCTAAACCTTTAATTGGCTTTCAAAGCAGTTAACAGAATTCCTCTCCGAAGCTGCGAACGGACCTCCGCTTGTCAGCTCTGCTGTAATCCTTCTACCCATCGCTTTCAGCTCACCTTGAAGACCCCTAGCCTCTCTACGGACTTAATCTACCCATCTTATCGGCTCACAACCTAGACGGTTGTCTTCTGTACGGGAGGAAGGCTGTCGCAGGGGAGGAACCATTTTGAAGGGGAGTTCCACTATCTGAGTTAGGCCGATATCATTAGATAGGTAGGCTGATCTCCGCTTCTATCCTCCCGGGATCAGAAGCAGGCGATGGCGCAAGTGGAGTGAAAAGCTTTGAGTGGAAGGAAGGTCCTTGTTCAGCTCCGCCTATTCATCTCTTCTTTCAAATAGTGAAAGCAAATTACCCTTTTCTAGTTCTCACTCTGTTGTGGGGACCCACCAAGACTGTCTTTCCTAGTCTATAGGTCCAATCTCATCTGCTAGCGCTTCTTCTGGTCGGGACACATTCATAGATTTCTCATAATTGTTCCTGGGCTTGCAAGTGACTTACTGCTTTTGGCCGTTCTTGCTGTCTTAAGTCGTCCTCTTTCTTTATAATTAATTTCTTTCGTGCCTGCCCGGAGGCTAAGGGGAGAACTGCATGTCCTACTAGTCGGATAGAAGCCTATCCACCTACCAGCCTACCTTGTTCATATCGAGCCGGACAGGAGAGACACTCTTTAAAGTTAATAGAAGCAATTCCTTTTATATTATAGAAAATAGGCGCGTGATTCAAATAGGGGAGTTCCGAACCAGCAGCAAGCCCTTTCTCGCCCTTTCTAATGTCCTAGGCGAAGGCAATGCAGGCCCATTTTTTTTATCGCTCCACATAGCTCACGACCCGGCACGAAGAAAGATCTTAGATGGGCGGATGCGAATTTGGATCTATCAACGGAGCAATGGAATTCAAGTCGTAGCCGTGTCTGACCCCCGTGATCCTTCTTTCCTTCTTTTGAAGCTTGTTGCCCTTTAGTGATAGTGATAAAGAGCACACCTCTACCTCTAATCTATCCCGCTCACGGTTTTCTTCCTGCTCACCAGGAATGGTAGAGAGAGCTCCTTTCTTATTCCATTTCCGGTGATCACGAACTTGGAAAACGTCCTGCAATCAAACTAAAGAAGAATCCACTCATCTCGACGTTCTTAGGCGGGGACAGGATTCGAACCGGCTTGTGACACCACCCCAGTAAGAGATCAACGAAAAGCATCTTCCGACTAAAAGAAAGTAGTTGAAAACCGAGACCAAAGGAGTGTACTTTACTTAATTAAGGAAGTGTACTTAACGAGGGGCTGTTGAGTAAGGGGGAGGTCGGTATTAGAAGTCTTTTTTCTTTCACGGGCACAAATGAGTAATGGAAGATCCAACAGATATAAGAAACAGATAGAACAGGAAGAGTCGGTGGTGCTGCTAACTGAAGTACGTGTGCATCCCCCTCCGTTCAACCAACGACGTAAAAATCCTAATCCGGCATGTCCGGTCTATCTCTCTCATCGAGCTTACGCTTTCGAAGGAGAAATACAATAGGTTTCATGCGGAACGAGAACATTTTTCTTTGGTTACACTCCTTGAAATCCAATCTCCGGTAAAAGGCATAGACCAGATCATCTTTTGATTCTTTCATCTTTGCTTTGAGTTCTCATCCAGCTGTAAATCCTCTACTTGTTGGCCTTGGGAGAAAGAGACCACTTCGGGAACTCTTCACTCTTCGAGGAGGATAGCCACTCTCTTTACTTTAGAATCATCTTTTTACACGGCTCAGTGCAAAGCAAAGCTCTTTCGTCGAGATTGGCATTAGTGAGCACTTATCTCAGTATAAGATCGAAAAGAATGGAATGCATTGGTCTTGCCTGGGGTGAACTGGTTGAAATGAAAGATAGCATCTTACCGAGCTCCTACCCCTAAGGGTAAGGGTGATCAATTATCCCAGAACCTGATTCCTATGTGTAAGGAGGAGCGGCTGGGACTCTATATAGCAATATCATAAGCAGTTCTTTCTTTTCCCGAAGCTGGCTAGTCTTCTATTCTTTGCGCTCTCCCCCTTCAAAGTTTCTCATTCTTTCTTCCCTTTTCGCCCGCTTCGCTGGAATCTTGTTCTCTCCATAAGGAGGTTCTATAGTCACCCGATCTCTACACGATGCTGCGGAGCACCTCTTGTAGTCTTTGGCTGACCTGATTGGTGCTTTCGTAGCGGGGAATGCACTTCGACTCCCCCTATCCCAGACAGAATGAAGCTTTCACACCCTGGCCCACGGGGAACTCATTTGTAAGAGAAACTGCACCTTTCCCATGGTAGCTCGGGTCTAGTCAATTGCCTTACCTCTCGCCCTGTGATTGATTTTGGTGATTCTTGGGCTAAGGCTTTAGCTTTACTATTTACGCGTTATGAAGTTTCTTTTCTTTCGGTGAGTAGGCTCCTTGCTTCGTCAGTCAATCTTGTTTTCGAGGAGCGGGGGAAGCAGTTACTAGCAGTTCGGGAGGAGGCGGGTTTGGGGGAATAAGACTTTTTCCTTCTGAGATCGGGGATGGACAAATCGGATACGAACATTTGAATGTTGACTTGAGACTTCCGGTCCTTGATTTTGAAGATGAGAAGTTGTCTCGATCGAAAGAGACCTTTGACGCGAGAACGAGTCCATTGTCGCCTATAAGATAAGGGCAGCGGCCAAAGAATTCGTTACAGGGGATTCGCTCAAAGCAAAGAAGCTACGGATGACCCTTCACAGAAGAAGAAGAGCTAAAGCTAACACGGGCGGGAGACCCAGACTTTCATACTTCAATACCCTATGTCCCCACCAGTACTGAACACAAAGAAAATATTGATTTGAAGTTGAATGAATTTCTCGATATCTCATTCCAATCTCAGGGATTCGATTTGCGCCTAACTCGCACTGCTTTCAAGAACTAGCTTTCACACTCCTTCTCTATAGTTGATCCATAGCTTGAACAAGACAGCTGCACCAGGATAGTAAGTAAAGCGCATCCACAACTGCCGCAGAAAGAAGAGGAGCATCTATACTATCTTCCGCAACTTCCGAAAGAGCCACATCAAGAACAAAAGCGGGTACCGCATGTGCCGTAAGACAGGCAGGAATGGGATATATATTTGAAAGAACAATAGCAAGGAGAGGACCAATTCTTCCAGATGAAAGATGACTACCAATGAACCAGGCAGGGACTAATCAAAATAAGGATTCTATTCCATTAGCCGAGGAAAGAAGTAGCAAAAGTAGGATAGGAAGCTCTATTTGATCTAAGGGATGGCTAAAAGGCCAAATCCAGCTAAGAACAAAAAGAAGAGATCAAGGAGAGGGATATAGCTCTTTTTACGGGAGCTAGACGAGCACTCGCAAGAGAGCGACCGGCAGATCTAAAACTGCTCTAGTAAAGTAGAACGAAAGTAGTCTCTTATAGGCACACGAGAGAAAGCAATTCAGGGCAATCGACGATAGCGAGATACATAGCCCGAGAATGACAGTAAGGGCGCAAGGGCAAGTAGGGTTATTGAATTAATCTACTCCAACAGTTCGCTTTCAGCTCACCAACCATACTTTTCAGTTTTAGATTCGAATCATAGCCATGCCATGGCAGGAAGGTCTCAAAGGAATAAATCAGTAACGGTTAGTGAATCCTTATCGCCGGCTAGTACGATAGCGACATTGGGTACAGCAGTAAGGGATGTGTTTTATCAACCGGGATATAAATAAAAGAAGAAGGTGCGTCGCGTCCAATCCCATCGGTCGTAGTAAGCTGAAATGATGGTCTACGATCACCTCAAAGAGGTAGTCAGCCCGGAAGCTAGGAAGAAAAGAAGCTATGAAAGCAGGAAGGAAGTTCGAAAAGAGGTAAGTACGGTTATTTCATTGAATGAAGGGGAAAACATCAAGATAAGGCCGCCAAGGAATGTTGATCGAGGTTCGAAGAAGCTCACTTCAGGTGAGGTTTAGAGATCGGATTGATGGAAAGGAGTTTACAAAAAAGTCAAAGGGAAAAAGAGAAGTTTTTTAATCGCGGAAAGACAGATCGCTTCGCTTAAGCTCTGAAGCATCTTTCCTTTCTGTGAAGCTAGTAGCCGAAGTAATCTGATCCTATGCCAATTGCCTATGGGTTTTAACCAGTGAAAGTAGCAGTGGGAGGGGCAAGAATTTTCTTCTTTGTGGAGTCAACTCATCTTCCCCTAAGCGGAACACATGGTCTACAGGGTCCCAAAATCTTGAAGCAACTCTTTCAGAGTTAATTTCTGAGGAGACCCGAACACTATGCAGCCCAAGACTAAAGATATGGTCATGGCCACTCCAGCATCAGGCCAGTATGAAGATCAGTCAGCATCACAGTCTCGACCTTCTTCTTCCCCTATCGAGTGGCCTGACTTCTGCTCTTCTCACTTTGCTTTGTTCGAGTTGCTTTATCAGACAGAACAGTTAGGCAGGTCAGGGAAAGCGGGCTAGTCCCAGAAAATTCTCCTCTCCTAGGTTCTGTTGGGGCTAAAAATCTTATTATTATATACACATTCCAGGGTGGCCTCGAGAAAGGTGCTTATGCGGGACCGGCAGTGTGGGTCTAGATCTAGATGGAGCTTGCTGTGTCCGAGAACTTCGTCTGTTATAGTATTCCCTCCCGCTGCCTCCCTATCTGATGCTAGATCAAGAAAGGAGCTCTTCAACAATGAAGGGCATATGGCCCATAACTAATTTCACTAGTCTCGTCTCTAAGTCTGCTCAAATCTCTTTTTTCTTCATAAGAATGCCGAGTCGAGAGTGAGCGTCCTATACTTCTGCAGTAATTCCGCTCTTTAAAAGACTATCAAGTTACACCGCTTCGGGTGACCGCCCCCAAAGAAAGTCAATTTCCTTTTCTTTCTCTATTGATTGCAAGATTGAAACCTTCCCTCTCGGATCGGTAGACGAGTCTTTATCTGCTTGACCCTTCAAGTCACATACTAAATGTGATGAAGGAGCGACTCGAGTCAAAGCGTTCCAAGAGGATCCTTGAATTGACTTGATCATTTCAAAGCAATCTTTGTTACTTCCTGAGCTGTCGTCAAAAGGCATTGAAGCGAAAAAAAAAGGAAGGGCTTTGATCCAACCTTGACCATAAAGCATATCTTTTACACCAATTACTGGAACATGCCTTCGACACAGGATGCTGCCTTCCATTCGTTGTTCGTTCTTTTGCGCAGGCCTTCTTGCCGGGTTAGAACACTCGGTAACCGGCTTTCATGAGCTAGCAAGGAGGTTATGACCAGTGATGCTTCCCTTCAAATTCAAGACTCATTAAGTAAGTGAGGTTGGATGAACTAGCTCAAATCTTTCGATTGATGCCCTTACCTTAGCCCTTAAGGAAAGAAAAGCAAAAGATTTTCAAGTAATTCAAATTCCCTTCTATCGATCTACGATCAAGGATTTTCCTATGTCCTTTTCTGTTGAAGAGAGTGAAATAAGCGAGCTTCACTTGTTCTAAGGGAAGAAGCCTTCTTTGTATTTTGTATAGCCAAGTACAGTCATGCTAAGCGTTAAACGAACCTATCTATATATGAAAGAAAACGAGCCTATACTCTATACTATAGGGGGGGGACCCATAAAGGTACCAAACCAAGCCTATAAAGGCTCGTTGAGACCTCTCATCTCTCTGGAAGGTGCAAGGTCTTAATAGTCTTGTCCGAGTAGTCCCTATTCCAGTAATAGGTCTTCGGCCAAACCCAAGGTCAACAACCAAGGAGTATGCCTAACCCAGCACGGGTCTTTCCTCACTCAGGAATGCAGGTAGCGAAGCTAGACCGCTAAGAAGCCTTGAGCTCTTTCGTCTGTGGAAGGGCTATCTACTTTTTTCTTATGTCCCAAGGGACTTCCTCGATCAATATCAATAAAGGGTCTTAGTATGGTTCTTGAGCGGTTGATGCTGCAAGAGTAAGTGCCCAAAGATGCGACCTATTTATGTATGGGTCGGAAGATCATTACTGTGGAGGGAGGCTCGCCCCAACCTTGCTAGGCGGGGAAGTTCGCAATGTTCTAACCGAGCTAAGAGCTAGGTCCGAAGAGGCGGTGCCGTGCCATAGGCCCGAAATGGTCCTAAAGCCGCTAAGTAAAGCAGCTAAGACAGGGGCGAAGTCCTTTGTTCCAATACGGGTATATCAGGCACAGGAGACAAGGTCCCTCAGACACGGGGGCGCAAGAAAAAGATCCCATTCGGTGGATTCAAAGTGGCATAAACTCGCCTATATCGGTCATAGACCAAGGTCTGCAAGCCTGCTTATTATTGAGTTAGGAAGCCAAGCCTTAGCGAGTCTATGCCAATGTCAAGAAGCCGGTTGATCGTGATTCTGTCTCCTTCTTAAAAATAACAAAAAAGGGGCGCCCCCAATGTGTTGACCTGGTCGGAAAAACGCGATCAAAGTAAGGAAAGAAACTTTCTTGTTAAGATTCTGATTCATCTCAGTCCTTAGATGCTGAATCTGTTCCTGCTTCTTCTATGTTAGTAAGCAAGGACCCCCCAAAAAAAGTCTTTCTTGCCTTTAATTTCCTTTCCTAGCCAATAGGCGCTTCCAACCCGTTGGAGAACGAGCTTTTTCTTTTCATTTTCAGTCCCAAAACTCTGTAAGGGAATTATGTAGCCCGTCGCCCCCCGGATTCTTATCTTAGCTTAGTCAGTCATTTCTCAGGGAAAAGCGGAGGAGTTCGTCCCTTCTTCCTGAAAAGGAGTAAGAGGGGGTGTGTCGGCAAAGGAAGAGCGGGTAGCCCGACCCGAAGGGATGGCGCGGCCGGGTTCTGTTGATAGTAAGCGCCGCATGGTAGTAAGTAAGCTAGACAGTGTAGCCTCTTAGGCAGTAGGCGTCTTAGTCAGCGGGCAATGCCCTGAAAGCTAAGAGCTCAGTCAGGGGTTAAGCTTAAGAAAAAGAGAGAAAAGGAGGTAGTTTTTCTATGCCAATGCCACCAAAGAGGCCAGTTTCTCGTTCTTCCCCGAGGCAATTTCTTTTGTGGAGGAGTCAAGTGTCGCTGTCGAGTCAGTTTTCGTTGTTGAGAGTCCCTCTCTTTATTTATTCTAAAATTCATATATCAGTATATAAAATATAAAGAAAAGAAGGCTCTCCCTTGGCGAATAGATTGTCGATCTTTAATCAATAGCAGTAGGAGTAGCTGGAACTGGCTTTCGATTCGGGGATATCATATCTTCTTTGCTGTCTTATGCTTATGTTGGTATAAAATAAGAAGTAAGGATTGATTGCATTATTCCGGATTCAATAGCTGCAGCAGGGGAGGAGGGGCTACAGGGTATCTGACCCCGATGACATAGAGACGGTTAGGCTTGTTGGCTGGCTTATGAGAGTTTCCTGTCCCAATTCAACATTCCCTTTCTGTTGATTAGAAGAAAGAGTGAATTTTCTTTGTGTCCAATAATGTTGATTCGCTGGCTTTCCCTCTCGACAGAATAGAAACGAAGTTGAAATTGCATGGAATGCCGTACAATCAATAAGTAAGAAAGAGCGTTCCTTTTTGTATCTACTTTCAGGAAGAGAAGTGGGATACCGCTAAATCACGTATACCTCTAGAAATATCCATTCCGATTGAATGGACAGATGTCCGCTAGGAAGTGACGGCACTAGGAGAAAGGGCATGCCACTAATCGGATCACGGGACAGACTTCACATTCAGGCACGGAATCAACTGTGATCGAATAAGCTGTTTTGAGGTCTAGAAGCAAGGGAGCCAGAGGCGTCGAGAAAGGCAGGGAAGTAACTGACTAAATCTAATCCCTTTTGTATTCGAAGAGCTGAAGGCTTACTAAGGCAAGCAAATGACATAGAGTAGGCAGAGAATGCCATGGTTCTTGTTCAAGAATAAGCCGTTGTCAGACTAGCAATTGAATCAACTGCTATTGAATTCCTAACCGCTGCAAAAGACAAGAAGAACGTAACCGGAAGTTATAAGGCTGACTGCTCTCGTAGTCGTAGCCGCTTTTGGCACTGATTCCTTTCCTGGCTTTAATGCCAGAGGAGCAGGGTCGATGGTCGAAGAGAAGGGATAATAGTAGTAGGCGGACTAAGAGGAGTTGGAGAAGAAAGATTTGAAAGGTTTTTTGTCACTTCTGTAAAGGTGATAAAGGACAAAAGGTGGGAGACGGCCTGAGGCCAAAGCTATGGCAATATGGCCATATTCCTTAGACATCATACTTTTTGGATTACAAAGAAGATGATGACTAAGAAAGTGAAGAAGAAAGGCACAATGCTCCTGACCTCTTATCTCACCTTTCCCCATCTCGCTACGAGCGCAGGAGCCGAAAGAGATATGTGTATTATCTGCATTAAATTTCACATCACTCCAAGTAGTCAACATATCCACAGTCACATCCAGTCCGTAGAATGGCAAGCTAGTTAACAAGGACACGTCCATGACCGAAGGAATGGAATAAACCCAAAGCCGAAGTCAAAGGGTAGATGTGCTCAAGAAGCAAAGGGCTACAGCGATCATCGAGCGGGGATATTTTGCTTGGAAAATGGAATGCATTCGTAGATGCCAACATTCTTTAAAATCTCGACAATCTTGTCATCACTCTCTATACGCTCTGCCCAGTTAAGCCATTCCTTTTGAGGTTTTTGCCATGTTCTCACAGAATTATACTGGAACCATTTGGTCCGAGCCTGAAGGTTAAAAAAGATATCCGTTGTCCGATATGGTAAATAGACTCTTGCCCTGCGTGTACCTTGGATATTCCCTTTGGTGGTCTTCTCAGCCGGAACTATTGAATTTGTCTCAGATTATAAGTGAAACATCGTCTGCCGCGGATGCTGTAGATAAGAGAGATGAGTCTGATTGTGCAGCATTCCTCAGATACCTTCACGGCGGTCCGAGATACTTGAACGGGAAGTGCGGATGGTGCATAGCTCGGAGCAGAGAGCTATGATCGAGGCGGAACTTACTGAAGCGAGTGACTGGAACAGTAGATACAGTAGACTTTGTCCCATGCCTCCAAGACTTTATGGCCGCTTCCCTATGGTATCGGAGGCAACTCAAGTGCTACCTTCTTTCGCCTGACGCTAACGAAACCGAAACCCTAGCTATTAGGTGGGGCTTTCCTCGGGGCGGGGATAGAAATGAACTGATGATAGAACTTTCAATAGGGCGGGTTCGGGCAGTTTAATACTTAACTTAGTAGCCCAGTATGAAAATCGAGTTTTCGGCTTCAGGGAGTGGGAAAGCGGGTTTGATGGCATTTCTAGGAACTGGGGAAGAAGGGTCAGATGAGCTTTTAAGACTGGATTCCCCTTCATGTCTGATTTTATATTACTATTAAAAAAAGGGGGGCTTTGCTGACAGATAGATGGCGCTAGCTTTCTAAAAGAGTGTGGAGGGTAAGGCTTTCACCTTTCACATCCCATTTCAGTACGTTGCCTGATTCTCTCTTCATTGGCTTAGTCAGCCGGGGCTTCTTCCACTTCAAGGCCCTAAGAATGAATATCCCATCCAGTTGACGAGACACTAATGACCTAAAGTAAGTAGCCAAAGCTCATGGAAAAAGGAGTTCTTGCCGCCCTCTTTGGTACTGTTTTTTACTAATTCCCAGATGAGACTCTTTCCCAAGAGCCCACAGAGAAGCGACTGGCCAGACAAATAGCTTAGTCGCAGGAAGATTCCCTAACTGAGAATAGGTCGTGGGATCATCCGATCTATGAGAATCTCTCGGAAAGCTCTCGTCGACTCAACCGATCAATAGAAGGAAGGACCACCTCTAAGAGGAGCCTCTTCTAGTTCTTGCATGACGATCCCTTCCCCTTTCTTCACATCAAGGGATAGAAAGGAAGAAGATTCTAGCCTGATTAGATTATTATATCGAAAGACTTATATTCTAGGAAGGTTAGCACTATCCCGAAAACAGCCTACTTGAATTGAATAAGGTAGAGTCAGATTCATATGTAAAGGCTAGGCACCTTCCCGCATTCGCACCTTTAATCCTTAAATAAAGTATTAAAGAACTAATGCTACATCTGATCTGCTAATTGAATTAGATATTCTATCTCTTCCTTGGAACAGGTGAATCAGAAATTGGATCTCCATGCCCAGAATCTGCTGCTTGAGAATCAGCTGTGGGACGTCGAGGTAGTGCTAATGCTAGCAATAGCAATAGGGTAAAGCAAGCAAGACTGATTGCACACGCCTAAAGGAAGCAAGGTGAGGATAGAAGAAGCCAACCTGCCAACAAGTAAGCCCCTCTTTCGAGTTCTAGAGCTAAAGTGACGGTATGTATGCGTAGTTAGTAATCCCACCAGCGCTGTAGGTTCTAGAGTAGGGGGTAGACCTGGTACTAGAGCTAGATCTATTTCATTATCAGTATGGGAAGGTTCTAAACCAGCTAGAGGAAGCGGGATAGCATAAGCAAACCAGCCAACCCCGCGTTCTGTTCTATAATTCCCTCTAACCTGGTGCTTTAGTATACCCGGTAATCCCAGGTGCTGGAGTTATCAAAAATGAAAGGAGATATGCGCCTTTTCAAGGAATTGTCTTGCTCAACCGGAAACAGAGATAAGCTCGAGTGACGTAAGTAGGTCTATCAAGAGGGATCGGTTTACGGTTCACACATGTTTCAGTCGAGAACTTCCTTTCCTGTGGGAAATAGCTTCGACGATTGGTCTTCTCAGATAATTCGATCGGCGAGTAAGACTCCCTATGTTATGTGGGTGCAATTTATAGAGGAGTGCTTCCTCGCTAGAAGCACGACTCGCAGTGCTTGAACGTCTTGTGGCAGCTAAGGCAGCGTTAAGGCTAGGGAATAGAAGTCAGTCAAGTCAAAAAGCCAGAATGTCTTTCCTATGGCATCTGTCTTATAAGCGCTCTTTTTTAACCTTTCAGGGAAAGGCGGTCTGGTCGACCTTCATCCAAGTTCAGCACACCCGAGAACACAGCGCTCGCTTACACTTGAGTCCTATGCTTGTTGGCCAGACTTGTTCCATCTTTACATGGTCCTGCGGTCGTTTGGTTCAGGTACCGTCAGACCGGCCTCTGTAGCCTCTTTTCAGCAGCTGACAGAAAATATCTTGAATGAACCATTACGCCTTTCATGTGCAGAAGCCTACCAGACTTAGTGATTTCATAGATGCTAGAAATCAGACCCTCTTTGACCTTGCGACTGAGGATCATCAACCGGCACAGACTCTAAAGCGCGATCAGAAGCAAGCGGTCCTGGAAAAAATACATTAGATATAGCAGGACTTTCTTTTCTCGGGGGATATAGAAAAAAGTATAAGCCCATTAGAAATAGAAAGAATTGAATTAGCTAAGTCAGAATGAAGGGGGCCCAGGAAAAGGCACAAGACGTTCTTAGATTGGACATTACCGGTCAAAGCATGGATTCTAAGCCTTTCCTCGATCGGTAGGAGACAATCCTGTTAAGGGTAAGGAGAAAGTAAGTAGTCGGCCTAACCTTCGGTTCCCGTAACCAAGTTTTTTTTTTCTTACTGAATTAATCCATACTTTTTTAGAAGTGTGGGGCAAAGAGCGACTTCTACTTCTAACTAAAGGCGAACAGCCGGCAGTGCAAGCAAATAGAGAGCCTCCGCCCGTTTGAGTCGTTGCGAGCCGGAAAGCGTACCGGCAGTTTGAGTCGCAAAAGGGCCGCTTGCTTAATTATATTATTCATTCTAATAATAGATATAGAATATTATATATATAATATATAATATAATCTATAATAATAGAATCCTATAATTAGAATAGAATCCATTTTTTTTTATCTAATTCTTCATTCCTGAGAAGAGGAAGAAGCAGATAGAGCAAAGGCCTCCCCGTCGCCTTCCGTCCGCTCTTCCCGAAGTGAGCGAATTGCATGTAGAGATCTGTAGGGGCTTATAGTTTAATTGGTTGAAACGTACCGCTCATAACGGTTAGATTGTAGGTTCGAGCCCTACTAAGCCTACCACATCATGATTGGATAACCACGCACAGAAGATGATTTCGGGGGAACGGGAGTGCCTTCTTTTATCGTCTTTATGGTTGGTGATAGTCATTCTTTCTCCTCATAGCATTCAGTATTCAAGTGCGTCTTTCTAGTTGTCGAGTATCTCGTTCAATCGCTTGAATAGGTCCAACCGGGAATCGTCGAATCTCTAACGATCGCATCTTTCTGTCTGATCGGAGGTGGCTAAGGTGGGTTCATCATGGAAGTCTACGGTTTCTGCGGTCAGCTCGCCCTGAAAAGACTGAACTTGCTGCTTGATTACTTGATGGCCCGGACTTCCTTTACCGGAAGGCGTGCACTTAACTGAAGTAATGGATGGCAGTGGAACTCATTGCCTCTGTCCCTGGTTTCCCGTTCTGCTTGCTCCTCTAGCTCATCAATGCCGGAAGTCGAGCTGCTATCGATCCTGGAATCAAAGACAGGTTGGGACAACTCCATTACCATCTCGTATATCACAGATTTTCGTTCTTGCTTTCTTTCGATCCTCCTCTTTCTCACCTGTCTGCTGCTCCGCTATAAGCCGAAACAGGGCCAGCGCTGGAAGATGCCCGAGGAGATAGTGGAGTGGCTCTCGTTCCTTCACCTATGCCCCAGTTTCCTCTGGTCGACTAAAGCTCACTGCTAATGGAAGGGCGCGGCTGGCCGATTCCCTCTAGTCTAGCGGGTTAACTCATTCACCACCAAGAGAAGAGAAAGTCAAGGGATTGGAAAATCTATAGTTTATGCTTCCCCTGTTCATGAATCGGGTCCGTTCCCGATTCAATTACAGCTGTTCTCGCTAAAGCCGGATCTGATCCCGCTTGAGAAAAAAATCCTGATCTTCCAATTGCGTCAATAAGAGAGATGCCTGAATCGGACATATGAGATGAGCCCGTAACCCGTCGCTTTTTTCGTGAAGACCAGATGCGCTCTTAGCTTCATTTCAAGATGAAAAAGATTTCTCAACTTTCATTGGTTTGGCGGGGCTCTTCATCTATCAATCGAAGGTGAGAGTTTAATCATTGCTTGGTTTTTGAAGACGGGAGAGATCTCAGATCAGGTTAAACCTAAAGTGAGTCATCATAGGTAGGGTTCCGCTCCTTGCTTTGAGGAACGGACAGACCAGACAGTCGTGATTGTCTTTCTTTGCTTTCTCTTTCTTGCCTGAGACCGGGCTTCAGAGCCTATCCTCCTTCACCTCTTTCATGAATTGGAGGGCCTAGTCCGTCCAACCAACGGGATCAGATTCGAAAGTGATTCCAGAAGCATTCATATTAGAACTGCTCACCTCACAGTCCTAAGTGGTGACTCGCTCAACGATTCTAACCTAACTAGGCACAGAGTCTCGGCTGCTTTTCCGAAACCGACCCCGTCACTTGCTTCAAAGCCGGAAGAGGGGCAGCAGTTGACTGAAACCTCTCCTCTGGCCGGGAAGTCACGGGACCCACTCTCGCCGTTACTTCTATTTCTTCTTTTAAGAATCAATCTGTAGGTGGCTTTTTAAGTCCGCCGTCAAATCCCAGGGCTCAACCCTGGACAGGCGGTGGAAACTGCCAAGCTGGAGTACGGTAGGGGCAGAGGGAATTTCCGGTGGAGCGGTGAAATGCGAAGAGATCGGTGATTCTGGCGCCCACAGAATGGAATCGCCGCGAGCTCTCCTTCACTTCACATCAGATGTGGGGCTCCCATTTCCTTCCGTAGTTTCGGTCTCGTTGTACCCAGGATCCCGCAACTTCGACTTATTCCACCGGGACGCTACTTCTGGCGAACAGAACTCTAACCAACTTAGCCCCGCCGAAACGCTTTCATTGAGAGAGCTCATACTAAAAAAAAGGTAAACGGTAGTTGAGAATTTACTTTTGAAGCATGGGGGACTGAACGCTTTCTTAAGGTTGCTTGCAATACGGGAAGAGTCCCTCTATTTTCCGAAACCTTCCCTCTTTGCTGTACTCGTTCTATCGCTAATTAAGTTGAAGGGACTCAGTCTTTAGGAGCTATTTCCTTTCAGTTTGATTTAAAGTACCTTTTAGTGGCCTCGAAAGAAGCACGAGCGTCTGAAAGCAGGCATGCTTGGGGATACGCCTATGATCCTATGAAGACTTTCTGGGCGTGACTTTGATTGGTTCGAAAGGTGCGTGGGAAGGTATTTACCAGCTTCCCTTCCGGAATTGACTATTCATTTCAGTAGGATTGGAAGAGGGTGGGGGGAAGAGAAGGATCTTTGACATAGGCCATTTTTTTGAAATCAGAGGGCCCGTACCATGATTGAAATTCTCCGTCGTTTACCGACCGATGGTTTAATCAAGAGAGAGGGACCTTTGTCCCGGTTAAAAGGTTCAGTGATGTTTATTATTGCTATGATGAACGCTACGGATCGGTGGCCGTTAACGTTGTTAATGGCAATCATGTCAATTTCTTTGGACCTACCTTGGCAAGTTCCGTGTCCAGACTACATCATGGGGGTATAAAACTTTATCAGTGCTACCCAAGCCGGCAGCTGTCTGCTTTGTAACTGGGCAACCTCTCGGATCCCCCTCTTCTTGTTTTGGCCTTTGTTCACACTATCACATCATATGGTAGTGTGGTTGGCAGCGGAGCGGCTTTATCCCGGTCGCCGGTTTCAGGCCTGTATTAGGTGATGACATTGTTATCGCGGGTTGCTTCTGAGTATGCGAGTGTGTTAGCGTATTTGGGACGTGCTATTTCTCACCAAAAGTCCTTGATCTCTAACACAGGGGTCTTTGAGTTCGCTAAGAGATTCTTTGTGCGAGCGAGGGGGTACTTTAGATTTATCTCCAGTATCAGTTCGAGCATAGAGAATGTCCAGATGGACTCTGGGATTAGCTCTCCTTCGTGACAAGTACTCAATTAAGAAAGTGTACTTGCTCGTTTAGGTGGAGCTGGTTATCGGACTCTTAGTTCGCTTCCGCATCGGCGTTCTCGAACGCTTGTTTGTGGTCTTGGGAAAACCTGGCCGTTCTTCTCCACTTCCACTCCCATTAGACTTTTGGTTGGGGCGGGGCCTTGCAAGCAACCTCAATCCGTCACGTCGAAGGGTCTGATAGTGGACTGACTACGTCCGACGAGAGTGAAAGCCAAAGGAAAAACCTGAGGATCTCACCGGGAAGTGGAAATCCTTGAGCGTACCGTCAATTGGGTTAAGATGTGGCTCGAGCAGCTCTACTGGTACCACACGGTAGCTTGCTTTAAAGCCTGATGCGCAAGTCCAGGAGCTCTTCGATGGGCCGGTTGTCGAAACTTCCGTCATTTTCATCGACGATTTCTAATTCTTCTTTTTATATTTTATAAGTAAAGTACGTCATTCTATGGAAATGTGTGTTTTGACATCGTGTCTTCTTCGAGGGTTGTTTTATCGGCCACCCATATTGACAGATAATCCAATAGCTTTTCCAAGCTGGATCCTGGGAGGTCTCACAGGTCTGATTTTATTATGGCTCCGGTGACTACCCAGAAAACCAAAAAACCATGACGTATTTTAGCGCACCTGAGTGCATAAGCCCAACAGCTACAGGGGCGAGCCATGAGCGAATGAGCAAGTAGGGGGCGTTTTGTTTCAGCCGTGGGAAAAAAAAAGAGTTCTTTTTCCGAACGAACGGATTCAGTGGGGAAGGACGTCGCATGTGCTGTGCCGGACAAGCTCTATTAACTTTCCCTTATCGCTGATGAACGGCCAGCTGATCTTATCAAATCAATTCCCTAGTACTTATAATATAGGATGGATATGCCCTTCGGTAAGCATTCCTTTAGCTCAGAAGGAAGACTAGCTATATGCTTAACTCGGACTATCACCCCCACATCGATTTTCGAAAAGAAGGAGATGGAGCAAGGAGAGCTTTAGAAGTAGCGTATTCGAGGTGGGCTCCTTCAAGAGCTCCTTCGGCCCCTTAGTTTTTCCACAAACCAATCAGAGGAAGTTCGGTTTGCTTGGGACTCGGGGACTCTTCTTTTATTGCCTTTAGTTGTTTTTCCACAAGTTGATCAGGAACGGAACAAGAAATAGTTTCAGAAGATTTTGTAGTCATCCCGCTGTTCAGTACCAGGGATATTGGCCACTCTCGGGCCTCTCGTCTACTCCCTCTTTTCCACTCTGTCTTTTCCCTTCGTCGTTGGCTTTTCGATCCTCTCTATACTACTATCAGCCTCCTATTATAGGTATCTTCAAGAAAAGAAAGACGGAAAGGCAGTGCTTGAAGTACTGAGCTACGGAGATTCGTTCCTCAGAAACAGTCTCCGCCTACCCCCCGCCCTTACCTTAGGGGCGCTCCTTACTTATTGTTATACCGCCTTAGGGAAGGTAAAACAGTAACTAAGGAAGAAGCTAATAGGGAAAGATTTTTGGGTGGGGATGGCAGTCAATTCGCTCCTTTTCGAGTTGCCTAAGAGTTCTTGCTTCCTCAAGTTCTCCCATTTTCATCGAAAAAAGTATGTTGAAATATCTCCTTACACAAGTTAACACTTGCTTTTCTAAGCTTTTCGAATTCGAGACAGCTATAGGTGTCACCATAGTAGTAATGGCCCATGTCTTCCTATTAGGTCAATCGCCGCTCCGCACCTTCCCCGTTACCATTTCTCTTTCGAGATGCGAAGAGTAGCGGAGATAAAGACTCTCTTGGTCCTTTCGAAGCGGATATTCGTACGCCCATTGGGTTATTTGAGGATGGCACTGGTTTCGGCTTTTCTAAAACATTTCTGAGCAGTTCCCCTCACCCCCCTATCACAACAAGGCAGAGCTAACCCTTAATTCTACTGCTCTCTAAAAGGCCTGCCTATTCTATTAGTCAAGCTTGGAGAACATAGTACTAGGACTTACTAGATGAAAGACCGTGATTGGTGAAGGGCTTAAAAGCGCCTTAGGTAGCTGCTATCTATCGGATCTTTTCTAAGAGGTTAGGTGGTTGAGTCGAAGCGGAGAAGGAGACTAAGTCATCGGTCGTGCCGGGATTGATTTCCTACTTCCAGCTGAATGAGGGCCACACTGGCGTCAACCCTGCGTGAAGTGCTTTCTAGATCCAATCTCCTGGTCTTTCGTTCGCTATTCGAATGTCTGGACCAGTATAAATGTACGAAAGGTGGAAGCAGCAGTGCGCGTAAGCAAATAAGTTTATCAAATTTTTCTCACTTGAAGCACGCTTGAGTGCCTTATGCGCTCCGCTCTAGTCTTTACTTGTATTTAACGCGAATGAGAGCGCGCGGATGCAGATGCTTAGAGCGGACGCGCACTACGCTTTCTCTCAAACAACAGGAAAAGACCTTCGGAGGAAAAGAGAAAGAAAGAAAGAAAGCAAGGCCCGCGAGCGGTATCCGAATCTAGACAGAAAGCCTGCGAGTGTTTAGTCTCAAAGTCCACGTAACGAGCCAACCGCAATTGAACGCGTAGTCTATGGTAGCGAGCTCACCATATATGTCCTAAGTAAGTCTACACTAAGACGCCTAGCAACGCAAAGATAAAAGACTGACCTTTCTGGCCTATGATCTGTCTTGGCTGTTAATAATTCAATCTCTCTCTGTCTCTGTCTAGCCGGTAAGTACCGTAACCGGATGTCAGGGGCTCGAATCGAATGAGTTCTAAATAAGTCCTTCCTTCGTACAAGCTCGAGGGAGCCTTACGTGATAGGGGCTTCAGCTCGTGCTTGACTTCTCGATTCAGGCGTACTTGCTCGATGTTGGCAAGGACGAGCGATGGACTCGAGTACAGCGAGCACTGGACGAACTCATCCCTTGAATCGAGCAAGTCCGACTTAATCAATCGAGCAGGTCTCGAGCGAGGTAACCACACACAGGAGTCAAAGTTAGGAAATGAGAGCGTAACGAAGGACCGATCGGGTAGAGGTTTGGGGAGGGGGCGGACCCTTTCTGGTACTATCCTAGGCTAAGCTCCAAAAAAGCCAGCTTATGGCCATCCTTTAGCAAGCCTAAGCCACTTGAAAGCGCTAGTAAGCTGCTTTGTAAGCCACTGTACGAGACCCGAAGTCTCGAGCTAAGTGCCTACAGGATGAGCAGCTAAGCCAGAAGGGTCTTTTTCCTAAGCGATAAGTACTGAATCCTAAGCCCCCCCAGGACGAAGATAGCCAGAAAGGTCGTTTTCCTGCCTAATCGGTAAGGCCTGAGGGGCTCAGTCCTGAATCGATCAATGTCCGATCACTCGATGAGGGACGTATTCTTTTTTGGTCCTATTCGTTCGAAGGTAAGTCGACTATGTGCCTTTAAGATTCTCCCCCGACTTGGCATCTTAGGCAGGTAATGGATTTCGGAATAGGCAGAGTTGTAAGGTAATTAGTCTCTCTTTCTTTGTTAGTAGTAGTAGTTCGAGGTTCATCGACTCTGGTTCCGTTAGGCTTATCTCGACTTTTCCTGGATATGAGTAGTCTTTTCTCTGTTGAAGGTGTATCTTTCCCCGTAGTCAAAGTGTAATTTGTCAATCTCCGTTAGTGAAACTGGCAAAAGGGAGGAAGTCAAGGCCGAAGCGTGACTCGATCAGTAAAAAAAGTACGAGCGTATGGACAGGTCATCGAGAGCATAGGCAAGAGCGAGCATATAGGCTTTGAACCCATAATAAAGGAGATCCGGTTGGGAGAGGGATAAGTGAGGAGACCCATGCTTATTGGAGACTGGAACTACTATGCGATACTAAGGTCGAGTGGCTTGCCAACAAGAAGTAGAACCCCCTCATTCCGATCATCCATGAGGCCAACTAAGCGCTTGGGAATCAAGATCCTTCTTTATCTCTTTCATCATCCCCTCTGAAACAACCATGAAATGGCGGGTAGGAAGGCGGAGCTCAAACTTTTCCTACGCATGCTAAAAAAGAAGTGTACCCAAGTTCCTGTTTTTCATTTACCAATCATCTAATCTAGGGCGGATAAGACGGCCAGCATGAGGTTTTCAGTCTCACTCCCTCATGCCCTCCGCAGGAAAGATCCCATACCTGGCTCGCTCCAGGCGGATTCCTCCTCACCCGAGAGGGGCGCTCACTCTCTTTCTTTCAGGCGATTAAACAAGACCTAAGTAGACGAGAAATCAATAACCGGAAGCAAGGCCCACCACGCACTCATCCCAAGCAAAAGACACATCAGCAGCACGAAGCGAAGATCACGCATATAAGATTGAAGCAAAGCTTCTTTCATTCAAAACGTCCGGATTCGACCGCTTGCCCTCGAAGCATCGCGTAGACCTATTATTCTCTCCGGAGATCGGAGTAGTTGTAGTTGTGCTTGAAAGCTCCGGTTGGGATCGATCGTTGAAGAGAGAAAAAATGGAAGCGGCTGGCGGTTTCCAAAAAAAAACTGCAGACTGGCCTTTTTTTTTTTTTACCTAGGAATGAGCCTAATTAAACTAGTAAACCCGTGTTAGGTTAGGCGGAAAGCCTAGAATGGAAGTTCTGATGCCACGGAATAAGGGGAATTTCGCTAGTGAACTAGAGTCGTGATCAGTAGATCGCAGTAGTAGCCCCCTGTCTCCGCATCTTTGGAAGCCGTGATATGATAAGCATCTCCGTCCATGTGAGGTCGGCGATATGGATGAAATGTATCTCCGTCCGTGGTAAGAATCGAACCAAGCGCTACTTTCAGGCTCTACTAACAGAATTCCCCGCTCTTAGTCATCGCTCTGTGAAGGAGTGGGCGAATAAACATCCGGCAAAGGCACAGCTAGCGCACGGGAGGTGACACCAACCACACTCCTGGCTAGGCTCGTCGATCCACCACAAAGGGATGTATTCGACCCTGTTTTGAAGCAAAGCAAGGAAAGGTCGGTGACGGTAAGGCAAAGTAGAAAGTCAGGCTAGAACGTATTGGGGGAGATAGAAAAGAAGTAGTGTCGACTCTCTCTCCGTCGTTATCATCAATTAGTAGCAGCATGCATCTACTAAAGCCAAACAGAACCGAATTAGCACTATTGACAGTAAGGCCTGATAAGAGAAGGCCTGAGAAGGGCTGGCTTGACAACGGAAAGTCGAAAGCTAAGTAGAACGCACAGTCGGGAAGGAAAGGCACGTCAGGGTTTGATTTTCGGTTCGATAGCAGCTTATGGTATAGATTCCTGCTTTCAGGAAAGTCCCAAGTAAATAATGCATTTTTCCTCAGGATTCCTATGAAAGATATCCAATGGAAGAATCCTTTTTGTTGGAACTAGCTAGATTGTTTCAAGTTAAAGTGCTAGTCGTCGGTTAGTCCCCCTTTCCCCCCAATTTCCTTAAGAGAGGTTGGGAATATAGAAACTTCCTTTCCCTCACCTGAGAGTCAATAACAAGTGTCTATATACCAAAATAAGGTCCTAAAACTATATCAAATAGGGGATTTCCCGGAAACTCTTGTTTTAATGCCCGGCCTTATAGAGCCCTTGGGGGCGGAAGAGGATGATTCTTCACGAAGGCAAAGAAATGGTCTGCGGTATTTGAATTGCTTAGCTGATGGGCTGAGGATAGAAAGGAGGTAACAGGGGCCTCCAAGGAAGAAGGTCCCAAGTTGGCTGCACCAATGGCTGCCAAGGCTTCTGACTACCTTAGCCAAAGATAGATTCCGAAAGAAAGGGTAATCCTCGAAAGGCTTCGCAGATCCGGGGATTCATAGGGGGAATACTGCTTATGGCGTTGCAAAGGAAAGAAGCAAAGTCTTACAAAAGGCTTGAGGGAACGGAATCGGAATCACGGCTTTTCAAGAGGCGCTTTCTTCTTTCTTATGGGGATTGGCAATCAATGATTCTTCCTTTTTAGTGCAATCTCAGATCAGGCTGATCTTTCCCTGCTTGGTTATTCCGTTCCTTAGGCCTAACTTGCTTGACTACAAGCTATGGAGACAGTACTCCGTTAGGTCAAAAACCCTGCCTGCCTGAAGATTGATTGATTAGATTGAACCTAGCGGGAAAAAGTCATTTTGCAAAGTCCTTGCTCCGATCCGGGAACAGAACTTTCTTCTTTTTTATAGTTTATAATAATAATGTATATACATTATTATTATAACTTAAGGAAAAGAGAGACTGACTTCCCGGAAGGAAGTTACCCCAGCACTGACCGAACCATAAAAGCTCTTGCATTCATGCCTGCTTTGCTCTTTCATGCCAGCGTCTACTTTTAGGCCTGGTTCCCCCTCTTTATCCTTCACTGACTAGATCGGTATCTATTTTCCTTGCGGGACGGAAACCCGGAGGGAAGCTCCCCTTTCCGTATAGAGCGGAGAGGGAGTTCTAGTTGGTTTCGCGTAAGGGAATGCAGTGGGAACATTAGGAATAAATGGCCTGTAAGGTATTAAACTAAAGTAACTAGGTAAAGTGGAAATGAAACCTGATGAGGGGAGCAGTGAAGAACTCTGCGAAGTTCACTGCCCAAGATCTGTGATAGTAGATTCAGTTGAAGATGCTTTTCTTGCCATTTGAGAAGAGATGGTGGAAGCCATGAACTGCCTTGATGAGGATGTATGGTTAGCTGCAGTTATGCCGTTGCGGCTATGATAATGATACCATCAAAATGATTGCATAGCACTCTCTTTGTTGGACTCGTTCCCCTCTACTTTCTTTGCATCTTTATAGATCAACTTGCATAGAGAATCGACTCGCTTGAGCAAGTCGGAGATGTAGCCAGGCCAGATACAAAGACCGATGGGATGTTGAAAGGCAGACTCTCTCTCATCGTCATACAAGTCGGATGTGGCACAAAGACAGATATCTCATCTATTCTTAAGGCTAGGGCTTCCAAAAAAGATGATTACATCGTCATCTAATCTATGTTCTCTTTCCTCAAAGACAGATGATTATCTTATCCTAAGCCAATGATGGATTTTTTCAGTTCTTTCTATGAGAAGCTCTCTCTACGGCACCCGCGATTCCCATTAGAAAGTCTCTTTCGGTTCTTTCTATTTTTTTGATCGTACCCTTTTATTCAAAGGTATGCTCATACACCGGATTCTTTCTTTGCTCAAGCTTATGCTTGTACCCGAAAGAATTAGTCCTTACTGCTCTTTCAACGTCTGATAGTTCAAAGACTGAGAAGTTAAATCACACGCCCTTGGCTTCATGTCTTGGAAATCTTTGTCATGGAAAACTGCTGAAGAAAGGACGTCGCGTAACTGCGTAGTTGCCTGGCCCTCGTGGGCGGGAGAAGCAACAATGGAACGAAGTTCAGTTCGCCTAGCTCTTTCCCTAAATGAAGAACATCACCACTGGCCTAGCCTAGGAAGCAGATGTCTATTGCAAGCAACCCTTGCAAGGCGACATTGCTGCGCCTTGTCTGAACGACAACGTCGACAACCTAGCTGAACCTCGCAGCACATCCGGGCAAATTCCAAGTTGCAAGAAGGTCTTCAAAAAGCTTAGAAATGGCACTAGAAGAGCCGACCTGGTCTATTCTTAAGGCAGGCAGATTTCGAGTCCAGAATGAACGAGTATGGCAAAGAAGTTTCAGGGGTCGGAATCGTGCTGAATTCCCCCGACAACCACATGATTCCAAACGCCTACGCCCGAACCATGCTCCAACAACGTAGCAGAATACAGGTTGCTTGCAATAATGGGATGCAAGTCGCGCAGGGAGCGAAGTCTTTGGATTGGAAGTATGCCGTGACTCGCAATTAGTGGTCAATCAAATGAAAGACATACTCGAAGTTCGTAAACCGAACCTCATTCCACATGCTGCCAAGAAATTGGTTAACGGGTTCACACAATTTTGACATACAGCAAATGTTCAGAATGCCAAAGCATTGCCTATTGCTAGCCCCACCTATGGGATTAGAGCTTTGTCCTGAACAGCCCTTTCTTTCCTGTTCGCCGGAGAGCCACTCTTTTCGCTGGGTGGGCTTATCAGAAAGCCTCTTCTATCTATTTATTTGAAAAAAGTCATTCTCCTTCTCACTCTAGAACGACTCCAACCCCTTTGGATAGAGAGATTTTCGAGTGATCGGGAATTGCTCACTGTGGGATGGATAAACTGAAAAGAGAGTCAAAGAGATCACCTTAGTTAGTACACTCGAATCCTCATCAGAAGGAAAGGGAGAGTGGGCAGCCGCTGCTCCTTACTTAGTCAGTCTCAAGGGGCATTCCTAAGCTTCAATCTATGATTCCTGTAGAATCAACCTAGGTTCGTCCTGCTCTCTCAACGAGGTTTATTGCCAGCGATGCTCGAAGACGAATCGGCTCTTTCCATCCTTGGAGGTGGAATAGTTGGTTAATAATTCACCTATTCTAGTTTGGGCTCCCGCTCCTGGCTCTTCATCCGCCTACTGAGTCTCTCTTGTATGAACGCGAAAACTCTATCATGGCATTGTGGATCCTCAATTCATTGCTTATCATCGGGTATGTCTTGGTCTAGAAGAAAGGGAGTATAGTATAGTTTGTCTTTCCCACTCATTGGCTGCTCGTCCTAACGGACTCGATCAGTTATTATTCGAGTAGATTGATGCTTTCTTTTGGTTCAATCCAGTGGTAAGATATAGCTACAAGAAGACTCCAGTGTTCAAGGTAGAGAAAAAGCAATTCCTACGCTAAAATGCTTAGGCCACTGGTCGGAGAAGGGTTGCCGCTGGTGAGTATTCAAATAAAAGGGATGGCGATTCTATAGAAAGATGCTTTTCCGCGTCCTCGTTAGTCCATTAAGGGGAGTAGCCCTTTCTTCGAGTATGGATGGTTTTATCATTCTGGAGCAACCAAGTGATGGTAACATAAAGGGGCCTGGGATTCAATAGAGTATTGGTTCGAGATCTGATCTTGGGAAAAGAAGTAGAGACATGCTTCCTACAAGGGGCGAAAGCGATCGATAGAAAGAACTCTTCATTAGAGCAAAGCCTTAATGCCGAACTTGGTAAACGAACAACTAAGAGGTCCCTTCCCTCGGATGTAAGGCCTAGCCTGAGATACTTCCGACTTAGGTTCAGCTAATTCTCATTCAAAAGGGAAACTTGCGCTTATTCATATAGAAAGAGGAAGTCCTATTGACGTATAGAAAGTACTACGCTTTCATCCTCTTTTGCCTAAGGGCAGGGTCCTACTCCTCAACCGGTACACAACCCATTACCTTAGTTAAGTTAGGATTTTCTCAGGTACCTAAACCGCTTCCATTCAATTCAATACATAGCATGCATTCAACCTCAGCAGCCTCCTGCTTCGTAAGCCGGAAGGGAGAAAGAAAAGGCAAAGCTCCGTATCCAAGTGGAGTCCCGTCCATTTGCGAGGTTTGATTCTTAAACCGGATCGAGTCATGATCATTAGGATATGAACTTGCAGCGAGTTAGCCTCCTTATGCTATCACGAGGGGAACCCTCCCTCACCCCCGCACTTTTCCTCCCCAAACCAAATAGAAAGATGGTCAATTAGTAAGAACTTACTTGACAGGATCATGAGATACCAAAGGAAACAGATGGATCTCCTTTTCGGGTCTCACCCCAGGCTGCTTTAGCCCTCATGAATCCCCTTCATACCAAGCGACCATTGCCAATAAGATTTCAGGTGTCGCTACCCTGGACCATCAGTCTCAGTCTGATTTAGACTTAACACCTGCTATGAGAGGTTTTCGGACACTATGTCCTTAATTTTATGTAAGAGAATAAAAAGAAAAACATACAGCAGGAGACCGGCATTTAATAGAGCTTTGTTCCTTTTAAGGTCTCTATCCGTGGATTGAATAGAGCTTTGTTCCTTTTAAGGTCATTCTCTATCTAGGGATTTCCTAAGTGTATTAAGCTTAGTGCCATTACCCAAAGACTTCATAATCCCTCCAGCATTTGCATAGCCAGAGATTCCCTCCAGCATAGCATTGCCAGAGAACGACATTAGTTTTACTCTAAAGGTGATCATAATGGTATAGGTACTTTGGCACACAAGCTGTGAGAGTGAAGGCAAGCTATCTCCATAAGGTGTTGTTAATCTTCGTGCTAACCAAACGGGCTTCATCTTAGGCTTGCCACCTAAGGAATTGGTTTTAGTGAAACAAGCAGAAAGTTTGTTATCGGCGGATGACGACTCCTAAGGCTTCGATCAATGGTAGAGATCCGATCCTTCTAGTGAGGAGATGGCCTCTGGTCGTGCGGGTAGGTTGCAAGAGGCTAATGCCGAGTCCATAATGTCCGTGATAGAAGAGTGGCTGCTGGGTGCAGATCTCGTACTTCGGTTGAAGTTTTGCAAGGAGCTCTCGCGATCGGCGCTCAGCAACATCAAGATCTGGGTGGCGCGATTGTTGATGCTGTTGATTCCGACACTCATGGTACTGAAGATGCAAATCCTCAAGAGCTGGGTGCTACGGTTACTGCTGTGACTGACGACTTCACGGATGCAACCATTCATGCTGATTCAGCTAATACAGTTGGGTCTGGTTCTCTTGGGCCGTCGGTAGGTCTGGGTATGAAAGAAGTCACGAATCAAGTTGATTCGTGCAGCTCCCCGTGGACCCCTCTCACATGCGCCCAAGTAACATGCTGGTACGGGCGGGCACCAAAAGGGAAGTGATTGGTGTTGTTGAGGAGGTGAAAATAAGTCATATAAGAGCGTCTGAAGCACGTGATCTGGAGTGAGAGGACCACGTCCTTTTCCTTAGATTAGATTATAGAAGCTACTGTTGGGACTGGGCTTTTTGGTATCTTTCAAGGCTTATGACGCTTTAGTGAACATTTACTTAATTGGGGCTATTCTTTATTCTTATAGGGTTACACTTGTTATAGCTAAAAAGACAGGAGTCAAGTAGACGGACTAGAAGAGATCCTTATGGTAATCGAGTGCCCTAGGCTTTCCTCGAAGCTATCTAACCCCCAGCTATCTATACTCATCTTCCCTAAGAGCTTTCTTTCTTGCTTTGTCTTCTGTCTCTAGAACCATCTGTCTGTCTTAAAACAACCTATCTGTGGTCAGTCTTTCTTAATTAAGGAAGATAGGAGTTCGTCGGGTCTTGTACAGGTATAGGCAAGATGTGATTCCCTGCTTTTTAGCTGCTGGAACTGTTGTATCAGTTTCTTTTCTTGTGAAGTCAATCCCTTCTCTCCAATTCACCTTTCCCAACCCTTGAGTGTAGGGCTTACCTTCTATATTATATCCTAGTGACTCCGGCCTTGGTGGCGTACTTCCTTGTCAGAATGACATTCAGCTTCCCTTGGAGCTCACGCGGAACAGACTGAAACTGAAGCCTATCAGTCTTGCATCGGCTCGGAGCTCTTTCTCCGCTCACTCACTGTCTATAAGCAAGGGTAGGAGAAAGGCATCGTCAAATAAGGAACATGTTAGCTCGATTTCCTTAATAAGGTAGACTGCCGATATCGACATTTGCTGGTAGCGGAAGAATGAATGCCCGGTAACAAAGGAAGGGTCAAAAAGCCCTTGTGGTTGTTGATGCCAGTGTAGAATTATGAAGGAGTTCTATGGAATTTACATTTTTGGAAAAAAGAGTGAACATCAATAGTTGGAATTAGCGGAAGACTAACTTACAATCAGTGTGTCTAGGGTTTGTCTTCTTTCGTCAATCCATATCTCCGTGAGCGGTCTAGTGCTCGTTTAAGTCAGCGGCTCGGTATATGGCCCAAGATCAGCTATCTGGATAGCTAGCTCTACTCTTTGTTGTACCGGACGGATGGTTCTTCGAAAGGCTGTCTCATTTCAAGGGAGGGCGACAGACCACCGAGGACCTTGGCCTAGAAACTCAATCGCAGAATGAAATTGTAGGGTTCCAACTGTCTCTGAATCATCTCCATCCTAGCTTTGGCCTCTGCTCCATCGAGACTATCAGTCGGCCCAATTACCTTTTGAACTCAATCACACACGCCTGCTACACATACAGTATCCCTTTAGCCACAATGAGGGGGCCTGTCACACCCCCCGTGATACAGCATGGAGCTTCATCTTGAAGGCCTATCACGAATTGATCTCTCCCGCCTAAGGACCTCAGGTGTCCGATCTCTTCCAGCTCTTGGCGAACTCCTAGCTCTAAGCAATCTAGCTCTTCTGTCCTGGCTCGGGCTTACAGATAGGACTTCTAGCAACTCTCTACCTAGAAAGGACCTGACGGTACGCTCTCTTGGTGGATGATCTCTTGGTGAACTCTATCCTATCAAGTATGGCTATCCGACCATACTAAGAACTCAGTCCAGGGTCACGGAGTCCGTCCTTCTAGTAAAAGAACTTTCATTTCAGAGTTAATAACGTAGTGTAGTGGATGACTGAGCTAGAGCTAGCTTTGTCAGTATTCGCCCCTTTCCTTTTTAGGGAAAGCCTTCGTGAGGGGACCGAAGTATAAAAGAGTGTAATCCTTTCCCTGTCTGATGAACTTCTTTTGGAACCACCAGCTAGCCGACTTCGACTTTAGTTGCCTAGCCTTCCAACGGTAACTGACCCCATCCCCTATTTTCTATTTCCTCCATTCTAAACTGTAATGACTGAACTAGATTATCCCTAGCTCCAATGAATTGTAAAGAAGAAAGTCAAGACCTTGCCGATGACTACATTCCTTAGAAAGGGCATCTTTCCCCCTTCATGAAGGAGGAAGACCGCTAAAGGAGGAGATGTTAGCCATTTGGTACTCGTTTTCCAAAGCCCTAGCTATAGCTGCAGGATTGGGAATGAAGACAAGAGAGCAAGGGGTTGTTAAACGAACCTGAATATACCGATTCTTTATCCTTTGCACTGCCTAAAGAATTCCACATAGCACGCTGATAGCATTCACATCCCCCGAAAGGTCGGGTGAAGGCGCCAGGCGCTACAGCAACTGAATTGAAAGATGATGAAGTACGGCTCTCTGACTGGTGGTTCCCTCCTTCTATTAGAGGAGCAAGAAGAGTCTCTTCTACGAGAATATCAAATCACATCACGGACCCACCGATATGGATTTTGAACCGCTGCTACTGCAAGCCCAGAGGGAAGAGATCCTCTAAAAACGGTTGGGTTGCTGATGCTCCTTCTCCGACAATCCTGTTTTGGTTAAACCCCATTGTGGCTGTCCTAATCTGAGCAAGTGACAACCGTTTTGGTACCGTCACTTACTATATGTTTTGCCTCCATTTTCTCTTCTCTCGTATCTGTCCATCTTTCTGATGGTGAAGACGTCAGATGTTGAAGCACGCACCCTTTCTCCTATGCTATGGGTAAAGAATCAAAGGCAACGAGCCAAACCCAGTTGTTTTTAGGAAGCAACCTCCTCCCTGTGGTTTCACCAATGCCTTTTCTTTTAAGCGCCTCTCACAACGGACTCGACACCAATCCCGGCAGAAGGATTTGGTTACCATAAGTGGGGGCATGATCAAGAATTTGGCCCTTGTTATAACAGAACAATTATCATATAAAGATGCTCAAGCGAGGAGATGTTACGACGTCTGCGGGCGCAGGGAGGCCAATGGTAGGAAGCTTAACATCATCTTTTCCAATAAGTTAGTCTCTCGAGGCTTACTCGTTCCGACCCTGAACAACCTTTTTTTTTCAAATGATCCAAGAAGATGAGGCCAAGTATGGCCCATGGAATTCCGTTACTGGCAGGAACAAGAGGCCCCCAATATCGAGAATCTTAACCAAAGGAAAGAACCTGATCAGGCCAACAAATAAGAGGTAGACCTCAGTACAAAACTAAAGCTGGTGAGAGAAGAAGCCCAAACCATTATACGGGCCCTCCTTCTAAAAAAGCAAACATCAATCGGGAAAAGCCCGCCACCTGAGAAAAAAGAAAGAAAAAGCCGACGTCTCTCCAGCCCACAACCCAAGATCCCCACTATTGTATTGGGGCAAAGGTATATTAACCAGGAGATCCAACCGGAAAGACTTTCGAGAAGGTGATTTCAATGGTTTATATGGTTGCCATTAGGGACCATGTTTACTCCCCTGGTCCTGTCTTCGCCGGCCCTGCACCATCAGAGTTCTCCCAGTTCTTTCCTAACCCCTCTTCGTCTCTCCCTTTCCTTGAATGGTCTGTCAGCTTCTGTTGGTCAAATCTGTCAGGGCCCCTTAGACAATTGGGCTTCCTGGGTAAAGCGTCTGAGTCCCCACAAGGGAGAGGATTTTTCAAATTAGGTATTTTTGATGCTATTATGATGAGCCTGAACACCCCTCCGAGTCACAAACCGCAGATCTCCGCTACTCTTATGTTTTGGTGTCTGGCTGAACAGTCATTCCACTTTCGTGTGGGTGCCATGGTTCCGACCATGATGGATGTCGTGGCTCTGACCGGCCTTCCTTGGACAGGAGAGACTGCTTATGCGGGAATGTCTGTCCCTGATATCGAATACCATCGGCCAAAATCGGCGGGGAAGCCTGGCCCGGCCTATGGTACCTTCATAGATACTTGCATGAAATCCGATTCTTCTATCTCTGAAGATATCAGCTTCTTGTCCTGTTGGTTGAACCGATACCTCTGCAGCTCTCCTACTCTTGCTATGACAGCCGACTTCGTAGACCTGGCAAAGGTTCTCCATAGTGGTCGGAGGGTGGCATTGGCCCCCCCCTTTCTTATCTTTACCGAGGTATGAATGAGGTTTTTGAGAAGTCCGTCGGGTACTTTTCCGGGGCCGCTTTGGCTATTGCAACTCTGGCTTCAGGCCTACTTCCCTGATCTCCGATATGATCCTCCTCCCTCGCCCGTTCATGATTTCTCTACCTATGGCTCATGGCTGTCTAGTTTCCCGCTGAAGGAGGTGACATTCCATGGTTGTTTTCAAATCTTCTTGGGGCTTTCCTCTGCTTTGCTTGCTACCCCCTTCCCGTTTCATGCCTTTCCAAGAACGCTCGGTAGGTCCGGACTGGTTTAGAAGACTCCCTTCTGTTCCTATTTCTGGTCAAGCTCGCGACGACCATTCTAAGGTTTGGGGCAGTTTCCTAGTGTGTCGAGATTTACATTACGTCAAGCCGGGACTTCTGTTAATGTTCGTTGTGGGGTCGAGCCTGCCTTCTTTACCAGCTATATAAATATATGCGACGTTTTGTCCTCCTTTTCATCTGGAGGCAAGATTTGTTTTATTCTAAGAGGTTTAGAGAGCTCGTTTTTTTAGTAAAGTATTCGCTTTTTCTTCTTTTTATTTTACGTTCTTTCCTTCTTTTTTTCCAAAGTGTCAAGATCTTATTTGCCTTTTTTAGAAAGTTTTTCTTTTACGATCGAAGAATCAAGATCTTGGAAATATGATTCTAGAAGAACCGATTTTTGATTTAAAAGGTAACCTATCCGCCTATTTCTGCCCGCAGATAAGAATCCTATCATTTCTGCTACTCCGCGTGAGCCAACCTCTTCCTTCCCCACGAACCTTGGATGATTATCCCAATAGTGGGGCCCCGGGCGGCGTTGAGGTTCGGCTGTGAGTTTCTTTCCGTGATCGGCCCGCGAAAGGCGTTTGCAGCTTGGATTTAGTATTGGTTTTCGCTCTTTGGACTTAATTGTCTGGCACAGACCATTGTTCACTCGCTTCCTAGATCCTCCTCTTTGTTTTATTCTTATCATACAGCCCGGACTTTCCGCATGAGCCAGGGGGGCATGGCGTGAATCCTTTCTCCGGTGGATAGAGTGTCAGGCTTTCGCGTATGGACTGGCGCGATAGCGATAGATCTTTAGTCGACCGAAGACCTGACTGAGGGAGATTGAATGAGCTACCCTTACGTAGATAGATCGATTGAACCACCCCTGCTTGTGATCGAGTCTGGCGATAGAGTTATGCCTGGCATAAGTACTCCTATTGGAGAAAAGGCAAATCCGTCCCCCATATGCCCTTCGTTCTCCTGTCGTATGAATGTCTGTTTTCCCCCCCCCCCTTCAATGCTGTCGCATTCTTGCCCCTTTTCGGTATGGTCCTTTCATTCAGGCCTTTCCTTATGCACCGATGGTTTCATGATTCCTTGAAAAAAAAAAATGTTTGCGAGCGTCAAAGCACCTAACCATACCTACTACACCATGCACTCCGCCGGTAATCAGCCCGGACATGAAAGTGCATTTGGAAGCATATGTGTGCCACTTTGGCACGAGATTTCAGCTCTACTTTGACTTTCATGGTTCCACTGTTCGTCGAGATCCCTTGAGTGCTACTAAATGTAGAGAAAGACATTCATAGCTTGAACCTTCTGGTCACTTCATTCCCTTTACATAAAAAAAGGTTTTGCTTTTCCACCTACCTCCTATGAAATCGTGACTATTTATTTATATAAATCCAAAAACCTGCTGTCACTCCACTGGCTGTTAAGAAAGCTCCCATGAAGGCTTTTCCGGTTGCTAAGGCTGGATCAATTACTTCATCAGGATCCACCTCTAAAGTCGGTTCGCCCAAAGCCGCAGTGGCTACTGCAACAACTCATCAAATCGAAAAGATTGGAAAAGAAGATCCACGCCGACGGCTGTTATCTCCAAAGGTGAAATAAAATAAAGCAAAACTCCTACTTCTAGAAAGAAAGTTGCCGCTCCGGGAAAGAGGGGCTTCACTCCCTTGGAACAAAAAACCCTTCCTTTGATAAATTCAACTATTAGAGCCATTTCTTTCGGGTGATTTCGACTTCGAAAGCCATGAGCCTCATTCACGAAAGCCTACGGAACAAACTTTCTAGTCGATTCATTCTAATTTTGGTTTTATCCTTTCTCCTTCCTATTCTCGCCTTGCCTTGCCTAAAGAACCTCTTTTGGGGCATAAAAGCCTGATTTTAGCCTTCCCCTATTATGGCCCGATCTCAACAAGCTTCTGCTCTGCGACTTGCTTTGCTTAAGCTTAAGCCAACCTATCTATAGTGTCCTTTGGGAAATGGGAAAGAAGACTTCTTTTTGATCAGTTCAGTATAGGGGGGAAAGACTCGGTACTTGCTATAGCTCTTGTTACTACTGGCTCCCTAGCTACCGTCTTAGTTGTATTAGTTAATGGCTCCAACCCTTCTTGCTTGACCCAAACCTTCGAACTGCAACAGATGCAGCAGGAGCTAAAAACAACTTACTACTTGAACTCGCTACTAACACTTGGCGTTTAGCAGCAAACAACTACAAGATAATAGGGCCACAGTAACAGTAAGGGAAGCTGAAACCGTAGCTTCACTCCTACTCTCTTACTTAACTTAAAGAGCTTACACGAAAGCTGCTGAAGGGCTGGTGCCATTCTAGTCTACTAATCGAGTCCGTTCAATCGGTGTAGCTAAGCGAGTAAGTCCGTAACGAATAGAAGAGTAAGCCGGTAACGAATCCAACAAGGAAGCTTTCAGCTAAGCCCCGTTTAGTTGATTCCCCCTCTGTCTCAAGGCGGATGAGTCCGTAATAGTCTTCCTTCTTTTTCCGAAGGTTGTTATCGAGGTGGTTGTTGCAGCTCTTTCTGCTGTTGCCCTTTTCTTCTTTTTTTGCTGCTCCTAACTCTAGTATAGGGGTTTTCGGGAATACGTCCTATGGCAAGGAGCTCTTTTTCTGTTCCTTCATCTGCTGTTTTAGTCCCCCCTTTCTTAGTATTCCAAGCCAAGTGGTTTCTTCTCAAGGTATCCGGGTCGGCCGGGTGCCGGATCGGGGTTCCATGTTCTCCCCCCTGGCAGCTGCCGAAGCGAGGGTCTTTTTCGCCAGCCCTACTAAGGCTTCTGCGGGGAACCAATCTGATCCGTAAATAGATCTCCTGCTAGGTTGGCCTTACCTGCTTTCCAGCTTGCCTTTTCCTCCCCGCAATGAGAACTTCCCTTTCGCCTTTTTCACTTGAAATGAGAACTTCTTTTTCCCCCGTCATCTAAAGGGTTCGCTTCCCTCTCCTCCCCTGTAATGGCAGCAGCCAATCGGTAGTTTAGACCCTATCATTAGGGATTGCTCCACTTCAACCTTACCAACCCCTGTGATCGCTGCTGAAGATCTTTCTGAATCTAAGCACTCCTGCCTTCCACAGCTCTTAACATGGAATGTGCTCGCTGTTGTAAGCGATTTTCCCGGAGTTGTAGCTTTTAGCTGTTAGCTTTTATCTCCTGCCAACCTTTTCTTTGAGAACCACAAGTCCAAAGCGAGTTTCCGTACCCTGCGTTTAGTCGGCTCCTCTTTATCTTTAGTCTTAGACTTTGTCGCTGATTCGTCCGCTATATAAGTTTTCGGTGTCCGGAGACTCTTTGTTTAGGTTCCTTCATATCGCTTCTTTGTTTCTTTTTCTGTTTGTTTCGGGCGAAGTGAGCCGGGGATCGGCGAGTGAGGGCAGCGTCAATCGGTGTAGCTAATGCCGTAGTGAGTGACCAAGGGGAACGCTCGGAGTGAGGTAAGTCTTCCATGATTGGAAGGCTAGGGAATGAGCGTAGTGAGTTAGCAAGTGCAGACAGCCCTAAATGAAATGGTCGATCGAGCGCGGCGTCTCTTCTTTGTTTCCTTTGTTGTTTGTTTGCGGCTCTCCTAGTATTAGGTTTGTCGGAGTTTCATCCGCTTGTAGCTGATCCGATGTCGGTACTTCGTCTTGTGAGTTTCTTTTTTTTCTTTGTTTAATGTGAGCCGTGAAGCTCGCCGAGGTGGGTGAGCGAGTGTCGTGTGTAACCTTAGTGTGCCCTAAGGTTGTTTGTAAGGTAGCTCGCTTGTTTCCTTCTTTCGTAAGGTTTCCGTCTTAGTAGGAACTCCCCTAGTAGCTTCTATTCCCCCTACCCAGTAAGTCTTCCTTTACTGTTAGCTCCTTATCTAAGGGGTAAGCCCCTGTAACTACTAACAAGAGAAGGTCGCTGCTGATGTCCCCCACCCACCCATTAATGAAGAAGTGGGCTACTTCTGACCAACATCCATTCTCAAAGATGGAAGTGTTGAAAGTCCTATTAGGACCTCCAATAGCCGAAGAGTTGAGTTCCTTCTATACAGATGCAGTTTCGTTTCCTGCTGCTTTAGTTAGGTCGTCTGTAACTCCCGACTGAGTTCATTATGTACGCTGTCCCTTATCAGTACCACCCCATCGATAACATGCCTTGATTGTTCCCTTTCGTTCCCAGGCACACGCGCTGGATGCGGACATTGAATGTCCTCACCGATCAACCGCTCATGAATGAACACCAAACAACCAAGCTTTTGACTGGTCCCTTATGAAATGACTTTTCTCGATCAAAATGGCAGGAATTGGGTCCTGACATGTGCCTACTGAAATACCTAGAAAGCATTCCTTCACTTTCCTTATAAGGGGCGCTGCCTGATTTGCATGAATGCCGAACCCCAATAAATGAGTATTGGTTCACGTCTTAATCATCCCATTGTTTTCAAATAGACATGCCATATTGGCTTTCTCCGAGGCCATAAGAAGGTAGTTGCTTAGGGACCATACAAGTAGCGAATAAGGGAGTTGCTGTTGCCGCTCATACAGGAGGGCGGATGTAACTAATGAATAGAGAAGGGGGTATCCCTGTGTCCCCCAACTGTTAGCAAAGATGGACCCGTACCAACTTCAATAGTCTCGGATATGCCCCCTAAGCTGTAACCACTGCGTGAAGGCCTTTTTCAAGTAAACAGTCAACAAGTAAGTCGGCTGTTTCCGGCCGAAAGCTACATCGCAGTAATGAATACAACCAATTAAGTCGGTAGCACCTAGAGCGTCGAAGCCTTTAAGGTAAGGAAGGGGGGGCGTTCGTCAGTGCTTTACTACTCCAGAAGTCCTCTCTATCGGGTTCACGCTCGAAGCATACTGAAATGTATTGAAAATTGCCTTTTATGTGGGACTACCAGCCAGGTGAGCCAGACGCACGTGAATCGTCGAGTAAGGTTCCGACCTACATTGACCATTTCGCCTGGACCGGAAGAGGCATCTATGAATTGACTGCCATAAAGTAAGAACCTACTAAAAGATTGAAGCATCATGGAGAGGGAGTTAGGCACTACCTAGCCCTACGCCCCTTTTCCTGTAGTCGTCAGCTCGTTCTTGACAGATCCTTTCGGGTGTTCATAATCTGGAGTAAAAGGATTCGAACCTTTGCATGCCGGTACCAAAAACCGATGCCTTACCACTTGGCTATACTCCATACGGCCTGTTTTGGACGATAGAGGGGAGAGAGGGGGAAAGGAGAAGGAGGGCTCGAAGAACGAGCCGTGCAAGAACGCGGGGATATAGCAAGTAAGCAGCGACGGTTCTCCCTTTAGGACCGACTACAACAAGCTCGCGACTCTAATAGAAACAAAGGGTGACGCTCTCTGCTCTATTTGCTTGCAATGCTATACCTATCAAAGTTGGCGAACGCTTCTTGTTCTCGCCCAGCCGTTTCTTTTGATTATTATTTAATAATAACCTAGACTAAAGAAGAAGCTCCTGAATCAGCGCAGGGCCAAATAAGCAGCAGGAGAACTTGACTAACCTGCCGCCGGTGACTTTAAGAAAGAGGGTCCGGGTCCAATTTCTAATGAAGCGAAGGTCCCCCGTCACTCCCTATTCTCTCTTAAAGCTAGCTCCGCGAGAGGTTAAGAACTATTGACTGTAAACCATAGCAGTTACACTCACTCAATGGAAATGTTCGCTTTTGGAATGAAGATGGATGAGCAGGCACTCACGCCTGGACCTGATGAAGGGAAAGATGTCACCGGTCACTATACTGGGGGGGCGAGACATGACCGCGACTAAAGATTCAAGTACCGTTGAAAAGACTAAAGGAACGGGGGGAATGACTACCTGTAATAAAGCACAGGCTAATACGAGCCGACCAGAATAAGCGACGGCTTATATTACCAGATCCTCGACACAATCTTCCTAGAGATGGAGAGCCCCTTGCCTCGCCTTTTCTAGGTTGGGTCGATTTTTCATTTACCAATGAATTGGATCCGCCCCGATCAATAACAATAATGGGCTAGAAGAAAGGTTCTGTGACATGGACGCCCAACTCGATCGGTCGGTTGGCCCACCTAACAGATGATGAGATTCTCGTTGATCGAATTTTGAAAACTCTTTCTCACTATTCTATTAATATTAAGAACAGTAGAGCTTTCGATCAAGATGTTCTCGCCTCCCCCGTTTGGGCTCTCGCTCGAATCGGAACCTTTACCTTTATGCGTTGGTAGGCTTTCGACGTGATCTAATAGCCTACCTATCAGGCGCCAATAAAAGAGAAAGTTTTCGCATGGACTTCTCATCTGATGCAGAACTTATTTCATAACCACCATCCATCACCAATCACATTCCACATCCCACTTCAAACTTTTCGATTCCTCGGGCCTCTAGAAAGGCATTCCAGCTTCAGAGGCAGGTGAGCCGGGTCAGGAAGGAGTGTCGACTGCTGGGATCGGATCCTATTCGAAGCACTCCACCACGAATAAGAGTCTTTGGGTTGGATAGGCAGTAGAGATAGGAGTTCCTATCTCTAGGGCGGGCTTTCACTTTCAAGACAGAGATGCACTACTCCATCTGGAAAGGGCTTTTCCAGAAGGGAGTAGAGAAATCAATAGAAAAAATCCCTTCCCGGCCGGGGGGACTCTACGTCTGGGTCTTATCTCAAACTCGGATTAGGAAGAGTGCCCTTGAACTAAAGATCAATCATAATAAACAATACAAGAAAAGAAATGGATTCTCCTGCCGGCGAGAAGGGGGGAGATAGGGAAGAGGAGATGGAGATTCAGGATATATATTCACTCCACTCCATAGATAGTGAACACAGATTTTTGTTTCTCCTTTCGGGTCCGCGCTGGTGGGTTTTCCTTCCATTCTCCCTCTTCTTCCGCTCCGGAATAAGGAACCTTAGAATTCACCCTACCTGTCGATGAAAAAATGGGATTTTATAGGACCACTAGCTAGCGGATTAGTTATGGAATGTCCTACTCCTGCCTGAGCTTTCCGATCAACTAATCCCCTATTTCAGGGACATCTCTGTGTTAGGTAGGGCCAGGGATCTCTGATTAGTCGAATGAGCATGAGCCCATCCCTCTGGCCTATCATTTATTGGTCGATCCGGCGCTCCTGTATCTCCTGCGTTGCGTCTCCATGGGAGCCCTTCATACAAGTTTGCTGATAGGAGCCCCTCTAGTCGAATCAATAAAAAATAGAAGTTTAGGCTCGTCAATCGACGATCTACTGTTCCCTCTTCTCTTAGTTGCAGATGCCCATGCTTTGATTCGAGAGCCCTAGCCAGTGATGAATCCTCAGTAAGATCGGAGTATTGAATTCCTCCTCCCTTAAGTCCAGTTTGAACCCGTCCCAGCAACCTGCGCGGAGAAGACAAAGAAGTTGGGAGTCTATGCCTTGAATGAATCAGTAACAACGGATTAGTGGAATGAGGGATCAAGAGACAGATAGGGGGGGCTAACAATCATTGGTGGACCCTCCCTTGAACGAACGGTCACGTAGCTCGTGACTGAGTTGTTTAGGTTCTTGAATTCCATCTCTAGTTGGGGTTTCGGTTCGAAGGTTAGAAAATGTGGTGCGGGTTCATCTCTCTCGACCAGTTCAGGTTCAAAGGAAAGGGTGATCAGCGGGACCCAGACTTTAGATCTCTTCTCTATGGTGGGAGGGTTTTTTCGTATCATGTTGGGGAGGCCAGGGGAGACGGATTGGATCGAGAGGCCTATGCCTCTTCTTTATCGATAGAATTCCCATCATTTGCAGTCTCCGGCGAAGAAGACAAGGGCGAGGCCCCGAACAATTTCATTGCCGTGACCTCCATCCGTCATTAGTAATCGTGATCCGCTTTTCCTATTCACTAGTACACTGCGCGCTACAACTAGCAGCCCCTTTACTAGTAAGGGAAAACGCTAGCGCGCAACGGCTGAAAAGCCAGCAACTTGTTAGGAGCAGGTTCCAACCTTTCTTATTATTAGTAAGAAAGGCGCGACGGCCCCCTACCCCTAGGGGTAGGGGCTGCTTGCTGCTCGACTCTATCTCTAAAGGAAAGGGGCTTCTGCACTGCTGCCTACTCCACTCGTTATCACTAAACGACGAAGCCAAGAGCGGAAGGAGGGACTTGAACCCTCAACCTCAGCCTTGGCAAGGCTATGCTCTACCATTAAGCTATTTCCGCCAGCTACGGTAGTGGCGAAGCACTACTGAGCAATTCACGTATCACTTGATACAGACGACTTCTGTTTTTCCGCCGGACCACACTCCATACCCCCGATCGAGCTACGAGCACGAGTAGGTAGGCGGCTAGGGCTGGTAAGGTTCCAGCCTTCTTTTTTTTTGCTTCGCGTCAGATGAGATGATGATTAGTGGGTCAGGTACAGCGTGTGCTCTTGATCACAATCACTAAAGGGGCGGGCTGGAGGGGCTGCCTTTTCAATCAATCTCCGGCCGCCGCTATTGGTGCGAGTTGTAAGGAGTCTTGGTCTCGAGTCGAGCTGGAGCGTCATTTCATTCTCGTAACGGGAGTGAGTGCACCGCAAGACCAGACAAGTTACTCCTTCGCCTCGCAGCGGCGGTATCTGTCGTCCATCCTAAGACGGCTCCTCTTATTCTAAGATAATCCAAGCAGCAGCTCCACAAGTCGGAAACAGTCGATTTCTGAGCCATTCGTTCTCCCCTCTCGGTTGGCCTTTGCCAGCCACTAGAGCAAGTAAGAGAACCTACAGTGAATGAACAGATAAAGAACCGCAGATTTGGATCGGATTGTACACCTTTGTGTCTGGCTATGTATATGGATGCTCATAAAGATATGACGGGACATCGCTCTCCTTTCTTTTTTTTTTCTTATAGTTGTCATAGATCTCTCTAAAATCGTCGGGGCAGTCCTTGACTTTCGCAATCCAGTCACGCAGTTCTGCGATCTCTATGTCGGGGGTGCATTTCAAGCTCAAGCCCCATTATACAGAGCGCAGTTTCGCACCTTAGTGCGTCGGGCTGATTTGCCACCGCGGGAGCCCCATATCACAATGGAGTTTCAACTGTCTTGAAATCAGGGAATGAAGTTCCTTGAGCATAGCTCCGCCCCTCTTGTTCGAGTAAGTCTATGCCTAAACACAGGGCTAGATCCGGGTGAAAAAGAAGAAGCCCAATATCAGTAAGAATAGCGGCTGCCCCCCTTTCCTGTTGGAAAGGAAAAAGGGCGCCAGGGCCCTTTTAAATGACGAACCCCACAGATGATAGGCCAGGGCAAGGGCGGCATATCGACGGAGATTAGGATCAGCTTGGATGAATAAAAGAAGAATTGGTAGAAATTCTCATAGGTGAAGCAAACCCATTTTCAGACAAATAAGATAAAAAACGAAACTATAGTAGATAGGAAAGCCCCGGAGATTCTATGGAAAATGGAAAACGTCGAAGTAAGCTGGGGTTAATGCAAGAAGACACTTCGAAGGAACGTCTCGACTAGGGGTTCGGTCCCCTCTAACTGTATCCCTTCCTTTTTAGACTAGCTCTAAATACAAAGTAGGTCGGACAGACAATTACATATATAAGCAAAATCTCGCTGTGAGCGCTACCTAAGCACTGTTGAAGGCACTCAGAGAAGAGTGGAAATAGTTCTAGGGCTTCTCACTAAGACTTTCGACTCACTGCCAAAAGCTCCTTCTTGTGCGCTAACGCTGGAAGGGATGGTTTTGGGTGGGATGGGAGAGAGACCACTGGAAGACTTAGTCGTTTAGATAGAGATAAGAGAGCTATACATAAAGAATATTGAACTCCCCAGGCGTTCACTAAATGCATTTCGCTTACAGTCACTAGGAAGGGGTTCTAGTAACGAAAGATTCCTTCTATAGCTATAGGTAGGCCACATTTCTCATATTCATTTCAGTGCTTTAAGCTCTAAATCCATCTGTAGCAACATTGATCGCATCTCTAGGGATTTGACCTCATCTGCTCGTTCATAGGGGAGGTTGATCATATATCACATATCACCAGAATTTCCGGATGAAAATCTATTCTCAATAGAGAGAGACCTGTCGTAGCGAATGTATTTTGATGGGGCTGCAAATCTGAAGGGATATGGAATATGGGTCTTGTTGGTTAGCCCCGATGATCTGCACATTCCTATCTCAATTAAGCTGAACTTCGAAACTACCAACAATGTCGCCGAATACGAGGCTTGCATTCTGGGCTTACAGGCAGCTTTGGAGATAGAGATAAGATCATAGTCTATGGTGATTCTTCCCTCATAATCAACCAGGGGAAGGTGAAAAGCGAAAAGTTAGCTCGTTAACAAGCATGCCTGGAAAAGCTAGCTGAGGGATTTGAACAGGTCAGCTTTACCTACCAGAGACGACAATCCGTTTTTAGATGCTCTAGCCAAGATGGCCTTCATGGTTCGAATTAGACTGAAATTGCACATGGGCATCACGCAGCGTGATGAGCCCGCTTATTGCAAAGCCATTGAAATACGGGCCGAAGTATAGATTCCCTGGTTCACAGACATCGAGAACTATAAACGAGAACGAGTACCCGCCCGATGCGGATTCAAGGACTTTTGCAGGCCATTTCAGGAGTTCACCTTCCCTTCTCGTTCGATTCCACACCGGATTCACTATCTTCTGAATCATGCCCTTCCTTCTCGTGAGAGTTGATCTTCGAGTTAGAGTGTCTTCTGTCCGATTCAGGCTGATTGGATCACTGAACTTGGTTCACTAAAGAAAGAATCCGCTTTCTATAGGAAAGGAAGTTTCCATGCCATTCGTCTAGCTCCCCCCGGATTCGGAGCATCAAAGCAAAGAGTCGATTCTCTAAGAAAAATAGCTTATCCCCTTTATCCTTACCTGAATGGAAAACCAAGGCTGAATTTCATGCTTTCAAGCACAGTTTAATAATAATGGGGATGAGTGCTATCTTAATAGTTTATTTTATAAAGGTTGCTTCTAAGAGAAAGAGATAAAGCTAGTCTTTTTATATAGTGTGTGAAATTGAAAGCAAAGCGCCTATTTTCTAGTTCCAATCAATATCAATCGGCCGTTCACGTCAGGGTCCGAAGGAAGCTTGTACTTTTCTTTTTTTATTCCCTTCCGTCATTCCTTAAGTCCCATAGGTTTGATCCTGTAGAATCTGACCCACTTTCTCATTGAGCGAAGGGTACGAAATAAATCAGATTGATTTTTCGATCAAAAGTACTATGTGAAATCTTCGGTTTTTTACTCTTTCGCTACCCCTTACAGCGTTTGAATCAATAGAGAACCTTTTCTTCTCTATCTGTATGAATCGATATTATTACATTCAAATTCCTTCCCGACACCTCCCAAGGAAAATCCTGAATTGGATCCCAAATTGACGGGTTAGTGTGAGCTTATCCATGCGGTTATGCACTCTTCGAATAGGAATCCATTTTCTGAAAGATCCTGGCTGTCTTCAACAAACACGAAAGTCAGTGTCAAGTTGAGGTCTACCCGGATCTAATGGAGTAGCGGGATGACCGAAACACAGTTGAGGTAAGGGGCCCCCTGTGATTATGGCTCGCCCGCCTGATCAAAGTCGAAGTACGTGGGGTCCATTTGTCATTTGTAAAGAACATCTCTTTTTGGGTCGTCAAATCGCCGAGTCGACTTCTCACCGATTCGCATTAACGCGATCCAAAGAGTCGATCACAAAGCGGATTCGCTCGCCCATTTTCGTTTAGGTGTGATTCAAAGAGGCCGCGGTAACGCGAAGAAAAGTGTTGATTCGCGTGGCCTTTGACAGAACTTTTTTAAAACTTGATAACTTGCTCGTTCTTACTTCCTGGGGATACTAGTTTCTTTGCAAAGCTTATAGTTTTTTTAGCACCTATAAGGTGAGATACGGGACATTCCATGTACCATACTGCTTTGTCATAGGAAATGACAACATTGGCGACTAAGGGGTGGCGAGAGCAAGACAAGAACTCATAAATAGGCCTTGTCCATGGGGCTACTCAAAGTGTTAGAAAAGTGTAGCATGAACAACCAGAAGCCGCAACAATAGAATAGTTTAAAAGAAAAGCGATTCCACTCTTTTCCTAAAATCCTAACCTACAGGATCAGAAGTACCTGAATATGATAAGCAACCGTCAGAAATCAGTGAGTGAAATAAGACGGATGGAGAGAAAGAATAATAATAACTAGATGAAGCCTTAGTCCATTTTAACATCCAATCTTACCAAAGGTCAGAAAGGCAGATGGGCATGTCCCTTGAAACAGCTTCCATTGGCATGAGTTAGAATCCTCTCCTGCAGGAACCTGGCACCTTCCTCGCTCTCTCTTCTGCTTACTTATAATTCCTTGCTTCTGGGGACTGACTAAAAGCCTTTCTCTCCCTAACCGGATTCTGCTTGAACTGAGAAAGATCCCATGGGGCAAGGGTAACTCATACAACGAGGGAATCTGGGGTTGGCAAAAGGGTAACTATAGCGCTATCACCAGCTCCAAGGCTTAATACTACAAGAGTGGACTGAGCGCGCTTACTATTCCTATTCTATCCCCACCTTATTCTCGTACTTCCTAGAGTGGAAGGTATGAGTTCGACACCCGCTTAGCCCATAGCTTTATGGCTTAGAAGAGTAGCTGGCATTGGCTCTTTGCCTTTGCTTTAGGGCAGACATTGATTGATACAAGGGAAAAAAGAGAGAAAGCACAGCTACGTAGCTAACCCAAGGTTCTGTCTTTCCTTAAGGAAGTGTTAGCTTGCTAAATGTATCCCCTCCTCCTTCCCTTACAGCTCTTGGAGAGGAGACAGTCGACAGATTGATCGCCAAGATCGGAGGCAGGATATCAGTGTCTTTGTATATCTGTTTTATTTATACACCTAACCATTTTTCAGATCTTATATTTCTTGTTTTCTTTTCGAGGAATAAGAAGAATGTATGATTACTGTAGAAACGTATAACCCTAACCTTTATCCTATAGTCGATCCTGTCGTAAAGCTCTCGTAAGGACTGGGGGGCACGACTTATTCAAGGAGTGGGATAAGACAAAGACAATCTTCGACACTGATAAACAATACAGAAAGATCATATTCGACAATAAAATAGAAAAACTGGATCTACAACTATTGTGGTTCTACCATGATTTTTTTTTTTTTTAAGGAAATCACTCACATCTGAAATTCGGATAGAGCACACCACCCTAATCACTAAACCAAGGAAAGGACCGCGGTCATACTTTTAAACGAGATAAGCCTTACACCTGGTATGTCCTGGTATTTCCTTGAGTGCCTCTTCCCGAATTACTGGTACCAAACATGCATTGCCTTTATCCATGATGCACATGGTGTTGGCAAAGGAAAAGGAATTGGAATAGGAAAAATAAAAAGCTTGAACTCAGCCCACAAGCTAAGCAAAGCAAGGAGAGAGAGAGTGATAGACTAGAAGAGCATTTGGCTTCAGAATACTTTTTTTTCTTTTAAAGAAAAAAAAAAAAGAAAGCCAATTACCGACAAAGAAAACAACTGGATTGATCCTGTAAAGGTAGCATAACTGAAAGGGTTGTTGGATAGTAATGGTGCATTACAACATAAAGGCCCAAGTTGTTTGGTGAATTTTGAATAAAATGTTTTTAGGATGGGATGCAAAAAATGATAGTTTTGTTAATTTGTAGTGTAAAATTTTGTGGCTGTGGGTATTGAAGCGACAAGGGAAAGCCATTGTTCTGGGTGATGAGGAGGAACCCGAACAACCAAAGAAGAAAGATAGATCCCCTTTTTTAGTAGGCAACTTCTATTCCTAGGAAGTACTTCAGAGTTCCCAGATCCTTGATCTCAAGCGCCTTACTGATCTACGACCACCCTTGCTTGTTTCCTATCAATCCAATTCGAAAGGGCCTTTCGAGCCGGTTGGTTGCCCTTGTAACCTTAACTATAGCTAGCCCGCGCGCGGGAGCCTTCTTTTGAAGCTGGTGTCTGAGCCGGGTGAAGAAGTCAATATAGATGAAACAGTCGTTTATGCAGTTGTTGCTCCTGCTTATTTGCCACTTTGTTAACTACCACCCCCTCAAGATCCACCAACGACTGGCACCAGTAGAGCGAGCCACCTCGCCCGCAAAGAGCCCAAATGTGCTATAGAAATAGCGCGCCTGGCACAAATTTAGTTAGCCATAGCGAGACCAAACGAGACTAAGAAGCCACAGGTTCACTCACCTCCTGAGTATTGATCTTCGACTCCGTCCCTAGAAACGGAGTGTTCTTTTTTCACCGGGCCAGCCCGACCCACATTACTCGCTTCTCCAGATTATTAGTACTCTCATGGCTAGGCAACCCTTCGCCCCGTACCGATTGGACACCGCGCATCTCGACCAGCTCGTTCCAGCGAACACTGACTTTGAGGAGAAATCCTTTCCTGAATGAAGGTGATGCTATTTTGATCGGTGATCATAGGAAGATAACATAAGCAGCCTACTGCGAATGCTTTCTATGGCTCAAACCAAAGAACAACCCATTGCTCCTTACTTGTTGAAAAGACGTATAAGAAGGTAGGACCTTGCCTAACAATTTGAAGATTACAGGAACCCCTGTTTACGACCGTTAGCAAGGCTTTTTGACTCTATAGTCGTACTAAAACATCATTGGTTGAATTCATTCTCATAGTTGTCTTTATTTATTCAGATGCTTTCTTTCTTAAGCCTCCTTTTGGCCGCCTATCATAACGTGGACGAGGCCTGCTCCGAGGTGGGTTGGGTGCCTCTCGTTGAAACTAAATTAAGGTCTATGAATGACTTTTCCATCAATGAAAAGATCACCTGGTCAAATTCACCAAAAGACAATCACAGATTCAGACAATGAGTAAATACTAAACCCGCAAAAGGAAGCCTGCCCTATGATTACCAACCTCCGTAGTCTTTGTTGGGAACGTCAAGATAGGAATAAGGAAGCACCAAAAGGACCCCAGGTTGCTCTGTTCACCCAAGCAATACGTCATCAAGGTGTAAATAGAGTCAGCTCACTTTCAAGCAAATCAACAAAATAACTTATAGTAAAAGGAAACCAGATAAACATGACAATAGTCTTTCGACGCAAAATTCACATAGATAAGAGCAAGAGAACAAGATTCACAATATTTCAAGAGAACCCACACAAAAAAGGGAACGGGATACCGTTATATTGGGTCAAGGTTTGCACACTCCAACTCCCACTCTCAATGCCTTTATTTAGGTCAAGCTCCAACAGGTAGATTACACTAAAAGAAATCCACTCAGACTAACAACCTTTTTCACTTATTTCTTTTGAGAAAGACATTTTCATATACTGGTTCAATCAGACAATAATAAGAATAATAAATAATAATAATAAAAAGAATATTCATGAGGATGTTGAAGATTTATTCACATCTTTATTAGAGCAAGGGTTGATCGAGCTTCCCGAACCTAAGAGACCGGATGAGGTGGGACGAGTAGGAGATCCCAAATACTGTAATTCCATCGGGTTATTTGTCATCCGATAGATTATTGTTGAGTTCTTAAAGTGAAAAAAGTTTGAAAATGATGGTGTCATTGAAATAGACCCTCCTAAGCAACCTGTGGTCACTTCAAATGCTTGTAATAGTTGGAGATATTCTTTGCCCGATAGCTGAGATCTCGCCAAGCATAGCCTATATCTAGATCTAGTTCTAGCACCGGAAGAGCAATTTCAGAGGATCTCACAAAATATGATGAAAGATATATTCAAGGAGAATGGAGCACTCGTGTTAGCCAAAGGAGTAGGGAAGTCTGGTTTGGGCAACTCCTTATACTGAGACTTGCAAGAGCCGGTGGAAAAAAATCCTTATGATCCGGTAGAAGCTGGAGCTGTGGAAAATCAATCCTCCATTTTCCATTCCTGTAAAGATGTTAGGTTGCGCAGCCAAGCCATGGGCAAAGACGCGCTATTCTCAGAAAGAGACGGGAGTTCACCTGATTGTAGTTGAGGAGAGTAGTCAATATTTAGACGCAGCAGAGAAGTTGAGTGGCACAGCCCATGAGGAATGGACTTGAGCTCGGGGCAGCCCCTTATTGTGAGAGATTAAAGGGTGGCGGGCACTCCATCCACAAAAAGAGACTGACGTTTTTTACAATTGATAATGGAGAGGACTCTAAGGGTGGGAGGCGATGGCCCATCAACTGCCAATGACCTGAGTCGGTCACACTTCTCAATCCGCATTAAGCGGTTGTTTATCAAATTTCATACCAGAAAAAAAGTACTCGCATTCTTAACTGCCTTTCTTGGTGCTTCATTCACTAGAAGTACTCCCTCGAATGAATGAGCTATAAGTGATAGCGTGCTTTCTTGTTAATTAACTATAAGGCCGTGGTTAGGTCTTTTTTTCTATACTGGATGACTAAAAAGCTCTTTTCACTATCAGGTACTAAAGGCTTTCTTCTTCCAGTGGTAGTAGCCCTCCGCCGTGATTCTCATCCTCTTCTTTCTTTTAGAAGCTTGCTTACAGTCATCCAGTGGTATCCCTTGCTTACTTGCTTACAGAATCACTCACTCCCTGTCTTTCAGTGCTTGAATCCCGGATCAGAGGAACTGCGTGCTGGTTTGTACACGAATGCGTGCATGAAAGAGCATACTAGTCTCCGAGCTCTCTTATGCTGCTAGGCTAGATCTGGTCTCCCTGGTTGCTTTGGTAAAGAGTTCGCTTGGGTTGGGTGGTGGCTGTGAAGTTATAGCTGGGTGCTTTCTTTATTCAAGAGCCAGAGCCCAACATTTGTCACACTCACGCTGGAGCAATTTCAATATTACGACTGGTCCTTGATTCACCGATTCTGCTAACGGGTACAGGCAGGCCCCATGGGGGAGATATGAGTGGGAGGGACAGGAGAGAACAACCCGCCATCCAGTGCAGACATAGAAAGCCAAGCCGGGAAGAAGCTATCCGTGGTAGTATCGCAAGGCCGGTTCCTCCAAAGCCTGAAGAGTATCTCCATCCGCGTTCGGATTGGACTTACCGGGTGATTGTCAAGGGGAAGGACCTAATCGTCACTTTCTTGGCTATGGGCAAGATCGGCTTGGGGTGAAGACTGAGTCATCAAATCATATAAGACTCAAAGGAGTGCCCAAGAAAGATGAATGGGTAGAGGTCGGAAGGAAATGCGGAGGTCCATCAACCGAAATAAAATCCCCCAATAAGGCGGCTAGAATGAGCAGAAAAAGGAACTGAGGGAAAAGAGTAGCCACCGAAGAAAGGCGGCAAAAAGACCCTCTCCGATGAAAGATATCTCCTTGATAGGGGTATTCATATCCCTATAAAGGAGATATCTGAAAGAGCTAATGTCTTTGCAGAAGCCTAACATAGTGATTTTACAGGAACCAGAATGGAAGAGGACTCAGTTTGTCGGCTTGGAATCAATCAAGGACAACTTTGATTACGTAGCTTCTTTCTAGAGGGCTCTAAGGAGGCATTTGGATGTACTGGAACCCCGTGAAAAAAGTAAAATTTAAAAGGACAAGCAATTCATGACTGCTATAGTTACTGAAATAGAAAGGGGGAAACTTGGAAAATCAATCCTGTCCCTTTCCGTGGGGTCAGGGATTTCAACAGATACAGAAGATTGATTCTACACTGTGACTGCCTGGGCTTACCCAGATATCGATGAATAACCTGACAAATCCAGAGGAGTAGATAGAACACATGTCCAGCCTTTGCCCTCCTCGGATTGAGAGATGAAGGATGAGCGACCCGCCTCGCCTGGAAGAGCAGAATAGACTTGTCTTCCACTCTTACTGCAATTGATGGGGAAGGCGAAAGCCGCTTTTGCCAATCAAAGCCCCGGTTTGAAACCGATGGAACCCAAAGGAGGGCATACCATATCTTGCTGCTTGGATCCCGCCGCTTTGTTTTGCCTTCCGCCATTCGTTAAGAAAGCCAGACCACTTTCCAAGAACAATCAAACTACACCTAACTAGGGGACACTGACTCGGAGGACTTGCTCATACAACTGAACTGCCCTTCCATAAACTAAAGTAGCAAAAAGAATAATAAAGAGAAGACATGTGAAGGAGTACGCCCGGTTCACCTGGATTCCCTACCAGGGAATCCAGGATATACCAGGTTCTACCACTGCACTGACTGACGGATCGACCAATACCTATCGAGGTTAGCTTTAGATAACTCTATGAGAATCTTGAACTCGAAGGAAGAGCTAGGCTTTGAGCCCTACCTTGATATTCCTCGCCCACCCGCTTGCTTACGGTGGTTGACTTTCACCGGGAGAATACCAATTTCATTTATATTTATAGGAGAAGGCCACTCCTGGATTTCATTCTTAGTGATCCAGTTTTCGCTGATCCGAGACTGATGGGCATCATCCGCTACTTCTCATGATGGTGGGGAAAAATTCCACATGAACGAAAAAACCACCTATGAAACCGGCATGGCAGCACCCAATTCTCGATCATCTACTTTTATCCTTTAGTTTAGAAGCAAGTATCCATTTTCCAAGCTACAGGGGCAAGGCAATCCATCCAGCGAGAAAAGAAAGTCGTAGGTTTTCCAGAGGAGTGACGTAGACAATCTGCCGTAGTCATCGATGATAGGTTTCCCTATTAGAGGAAGACAAAGCTAGCCCTTTCTTAGGCGCATACGGTCTATTCCCGAGGGTTTTTCATCAATCGAATTGCCGGGACAAGCGCTTCTACTTATGTTATGACCTTGGCCCTATGCTTTCTAAAGGAAGTCTACCGAAAGCCTTTGGTACTTGTCTTACCTGATCAATCACTAGGCAGGGGGAAGCTTCTTTAGCTTACCTTTTCTTTTTATGCTGTTCTTGAAAGAGCTACTCTTACCTTGCAAACTGGCAAACCAGATCTCGTCCTGATCGAGGAAAAGGTATAGTGAGCCCTTTTTCGAAGCATTGGAGTATATAAGGCCAACCAACCTATTTCCGTTGGTCGATCAATCAAAGAAAGGGATCGATTCACTTAGGAAAATCATCAAGAATCTCAGTAACCAGAGCCACAGAGAGGGAGTCACAGACTTCACTTCCTCAATAAGATATAGATTGACTTATCTCTACGACAAGCCTCCTAAAGAGTGGCAACTCTAACTGGTGGATTTCCACTACTACTATCAACAAATCTCAACAACCATAGCCTGCCCAGAATTTCAGCTAGATTCCACTACCAACTCCAACTAGCATTCAGGGATCCCCGCCACCAACAACCCTCAATGAGCAGCCTTCTTTTGGTTTGATTGACAGCTCGTTTGTTAGTCAATCCCAAGAGCGAGAGTAGGCAAGTAATAGCAAGGTCACTCTAAAGAGGTATTTGTTACCTTCGGGAATCTGCTCCGCCTCTCAGCTGCACCGCAAAGCACAGCTTTCTGGTCGGTCTGGAGATAGCACGCACCGCAGAGCTGTTTACCGCTCTGTGAAAGAAGATTCCTACAGAGATTTACGAAGTTACTCATTCCATGACCTGAGGCCAGGGATAGGCTCCTGGGCATTGCTCGACGCCTTTGCAATGGCGGACAGACATGGCAGGCTTCGGGAGCCCGGTCGACTTCATGTAACCGCGCTGTTAATTCGAGAGCCGTCAGGGCTCATAACTCGGCTCCAGCGGTGAGCTCGGGTCGCGATCTATCGATCCGCCAGGATCCAACCGCTATCCCAAAAAACTCCTTGGTGAGCCGGGTCTCGGGATCATAGGGGGTAAACCAGACATCTTACTCTACGAGATTATGGAGTGAAGATATGAAAGCTGCATGCGCCTCGGAGAAACCGATGTGTAGGCTTATTCCGTGTCCCGGCTCTGGACTGACGGGGCGAAGCGAAAGCTTTACAATAGACCTAGATCCGCCTCACTCGATTGAAAGTCTATGATTGTCTGCTATGAGTAGAGAGGAGAGGTGAGAGGTAAGGATTCACATAGGATTTTTCTTTCTGGATGGGGGAAAGCTTAAGAGAGTGGTCAAGCCAAGAAGAATCGAATCGGGTGGGAGCATTCGACTTCATCAGTCGGGTTCGCTTTCCCTTCTGTCTGTGCTAGCTAGGCTAAGCTAAGTCTGACGTCTTGCTGCTTTAGTGGAGCCGGTGGCTTGACAAAGAGAGTACGGGAAGAATTCATTCCTATGCTAATGAATCTGATGCCATTGATTCTGTTGTAATGCTAGCGAAAGGCTTTAGCTCAAGGGAATAAACTGGCTTTCTTCTCGGCTATGGGTCATGGGAGAGAGAGTGATTTTAGAATGTCTTTCAGCTAGTGTTTAAATAAGCGCTGCACGAATGGCAAGCTCCGGTCTTCTCTTATCCACTGCAACTTTCATTATTGCAGTTAGCTTGACTCCTGGTATAGCTCGTAGTAAGCATAGAGGAGTAGCTGTCCTTCATTCCAGTGAATCTTTTTTACTTTAGAAAGAGTTCCCCCCGAATCCATACATTTTGAGGTCCCAGTCAGCTAATGGGACTAGAGTTCCAGTTTAGGAATATCACGGGTTGAGGAATTCTTTCTGGATCTAATTCCTATTATGTGGGATGAAATTACTCTACTAGGGGCTTTAGCTAAAAGATATATATCTTTTATGCCAGCGAGGAAGAGATCTAGTTTGAGTGGGAGTTTTATTGGGACTTCTATTACATCTCGCCCAGTGGCAGTTTTAACGGTAGAGGGCTTATATATAATTCTAATTTCTATTTTCTGGCTGGGGTATAGCTATAGATAAGATATCCTGGGGTGTCACCGAAAAAACCGGGTGAATTTCTTGTTGTCTCTGCCGGGTCCAGGAATTTCTCTCTCTATAGGACCAGTCCCAGTTGGCGTGATAAGATAAGCGCTTTATAAGACCTCTAAGCCTGAGAGTTCTGTTCCATTTCGTAAATAATGTTCAGTGTGAAGTACTTCCATTCGCCCCTCCTCCAATTGTGGACTCCTTGTCAGAAGAGTTATCAAGCGCAAGGGAAAAGACTAGCAAGCCAATTACAGTCTTAAGGGTTGGTGTTCGAATTCTCTTCTCATTGGATCCAGTTGGAATTGTAGTTCTCTTTGCTGTTGTGCCAAGCGAGGGAGTTCTTTGATAACTCTACCGGTGCAGGCAAGTTTACTCGCTTCTCCTCGAATTGCATAAGAAAGATGGTTCTGGAGAGAAATCCTACCCGCAAGCATTTGCTTATAGAATGGTGGAGGGAGGAAGAGGTAGCAATACATTCCGCCTGATGCTTGATCACTGCATTCGTGATATATCAAATGAGCTCTCCGATCTATGATGAATAGTTCCTTTTATAGGATCATATTTCTTTCTAGTCCTAAGCATTTTAATTGGACCTTTCTCCTTGACTTCAGTTTTGGAATATTTTAATACGGGATTGGAACGACCTATGTTGTAACGGAGGAGAGAAGGTGAACCAGCTTCCTTTGGTCGCCTCTCCCGTCTGGTCGAGTAGCTTTCGCTCCTTCCTACTTACTTAATTATAAGCGGCTACGTGGCCTATTGGGAGCTTTTTAGTCATAGTGGGAGCTTTCGGAAATCACTTTGCAGGTCAAGATCATAGGAAGAGGGAAGAACAAGGGAGAAGATCCTTTTTAAATTTAAAAGAAGACGATTCCAAAACAAAAGAAACTCAAAACGGAGAATAGGATGCCTTAAAGGTCCGGTAAATAAGAAAGATCAGAAATTTCAAAGAAAATAGCTGCCTAGCCCGCGGGAAACAGAAGGTTAGGAAGGGAGAAAGGAGATTTTCCAAGACTACTGAAAGAGCACAGATTCGGCTTGGGAGTTCTCACTCGGGCTACTAATCTCCTCTTCTCCTACTCATAAGAACCAGAACAGGCACTCGTAATCGTCCCTAACCTCTGTCTCTAACCTATTCCCTTTCCTCTGTCCTTTTACCCTTTGAACAGCAAGCCGGAACTGGATTACATTTCAATAGAGAAAGCTATCAATGGTCACATTGAGACGGGAACAGATGGGAAGTTCGCCCTCCAGTTCTATTCCTTTGGATGAGACGGCGGTGAGCAATCGATAGAGAGCAAGGGATGCTAGCGCTCTTCTACTCATATTCCTTGCTTCAGTTGGTTCAGGAAGCTTTGGCATCGAGACGCATTACGATAGCTATAGCTAGGCCGGGTGGGATTCTCTATCGGATGGTTATTCATCAAGTGGATCCTTTGCCCCTTACCTCAGTAGCTGGGAAGGCAGGCCCTTAGCTTCAACTAGTTCAGTTTGAGTTCAGGAGTAGTTGCATTGCTAGTAGGCAGAAAATCAGTAGTGCGTTAGCTTATCTGTTCATTTTCAAACAACCCTTGTTTGTGCTCCTTTATCTTTCTAAGCCGCTCTCGCTAGCAGGGAATCTAGTTCAGCAAGGTCCATACCTCCATACCATAGGGTAGGGTGAGCTCGCTTGAAGCTGGGGCGCGTCTGGTGGTATCGTATATAAGATCACACGGCTGCTTTTAGGAGCGATCTGTTCATCCAACTCGAAATCTCGTAAGAGAAGAAAAAGACGCCCAAAATTCGAATTCTTATGTCTTTCTTGGCCGGCAATTTACGACAAGTCTTTCTGAATTTTCGCGAGCAAATTACAATATATCCATGTTTAATTAAACATGGATATATTTTTTTCTGATCACATCACTACACTTGCAGTCGGACTCATTCTTTCGATAGCTATTTTTTTTTTAAGCTGGCCAAGTTTTTGAACGAGCTACTATTTCGGAACGTATACATGAGGTAGATCTAGAAAAACTAAAACAAAAGACCGCTAGATATGCTTTGGAAACATTATAATGATACGAATGTCAATTTACCAGAAGAACTCAGTTTCAAAGACATAGTGGAACATTCCTTTATTATAATTATAGACGAGAATATAAAAGAACAAATTCTCGGGCTAAACAAAATGGATTTGGATCTCATTAGTAATGGCACGGGCAGTAGCTACTTTGTTTACATTCTGGATACGTATGGCCATATTGTGGGTATGTAGTTAGGACTTGGTTTTTCTATTCACTTTTTTCTCGTATCTTTTCACACCTTCTAGACTTTCGGCGGAAAAAGAAGAAGAGTATGAAAGCAGGAGTTCGGGACTTTCCTTTCGCCTGCAACAAATCGTAAAGTCGTCGCGCCGGGCCCCGGTGTCGAGCAGAGCATTCAAAGAATGAAGTTTTTAAAATAACTGAATACTTATTCCTCACAATTTGTGATGCAGCGGAACCATGGCAATTAGGATTTCAAGACGCAGCAAGCCCTATGATGCAAGGAATAATGGACTTACATCACGATATCTTTTTCTTCCTCATTCTTATTTTGGTTTTCGTATTATGGATCTTGGTTGGCGCTTTATGGCATTTCCACTATAAAAAGAATCCAATCCCGCAACGGATTGTTCATGGAACTACTATTGAGATTCTTTGGACCATTTTTCCTAGTCTCATCCTTATGTTCATTGCTATACCATCATTTGCTCTCTTATACGCAATGGACGAGGTAGTAGTAGATCCAGCCATTACTATGAAAGCTATTGGACATCAATGGTATTGGACTTATGAGTATTCAGACTATAATAGTTCCGATGAGGAGTCACTCACTTTTGACAGTTATATGATTCCAGAAGATGATTTAGAATTGGGTCAATTACGTTTATTAGAAGTTGACAATAGATTGGTTGTGCCAGCCAATAGTCATCTACGTCTTCTTGTAACATCTGCTGATGTACTTCATAGTTGGGCTGTCCCTTCCTTAGGTGTCAAATGCGATGCTGTACCTGGTCGTTTAAATCAGATCTCTATTTTGGTACAACGAGAAGGAGTTTACTATGGTCAGTGCAGTGAGATTTGTGGAACGAATCATGCTTTTATGCCGATCGTCGTAGAAGCTCTTTCTTTGAAAGATTATTGTGATTGGGTAGACAGTCATCAATTTTAAGAGGGGATGGGACTATCCGCGGATTCAGTCGCATCAAGCTCATCAACCGACTCCACCGCGGATTCCGTAGCATCAAGCTCAGAAATCGACCATGTTGTCAGGGAGCTTGTAGCGTATTGTGAAGCTCCACCTAAGGACCCGGCCCCAGATTCGTTACGCTCTGAAAAGAAGAAGTGAAAAACCTTTGTAATATGGGAAGGGAGGAAGCCCGGCCCCAAAAGCAGGTGAACGACTACATAGAATCCCATAGAGAAATCCTCAGTAGGATTTTGTAACGCTCTCTTAGAGAGAGTACGGTCTTTTCAAAGTGAGCACTAACGGAAATCCTACACCGTTTCCCTTCGATTCGGAAGAGGATCAAGCTAAGCTGTTCTCCATTATGTGGGACGGCGACCAAGATAAAGAATCTTTCTTTTTTACTACATGTCGTACGGAACGAGCCTTGTCTACGAAGGAGAGCGAACTCATCTTGCTTGCTTCTGGCGAAGCTTCTAGAAGGCCTACTACTACAATAAATAGGAGCGATAGGAAAGCCAAGCAAGCCGTATAAAGGCGAAGAGCTCGTATAGCAAGCAAGCCTACTTATAGCCCTCTTTTCTTTTTTTTTCAAGTTCTGTTTCAAAAGTCCACAAGGAGCGCAGACTAGCTGGAAACGGGTTCCCGATCGGAGTGAACGAGTGTAAAGGTGAGTTGTTCTCACCACGCTACTCTATCTACGCTATTATACCTGGTACGTTACTTCGAATGGCCCACCTCAAAAGCTTTCTTTACTGCAAAAGGGTATAAGCATAAGACCCTTCTTAGAAAGCACTCACTGAGTTAATTACGGAATATAAAATCCACTTTATTCGACTTGCATGTGTTACGCAAATGACATTTCCGGGATAGATTGGCTATCCTGAGTGAGAAAGAGGGATCTTAGGCTCTGGTGACCGGCTTGCCTACTTAGTAGAGTCGCACTTTGGCCTTTCATATAAATAAAGGGGTTTTCTCGATCACAACTTCTATAATTAGAATGTCTAAACCAGAGCCAGAGAGAGAATCAACTTCCTTATCTAAATCTAAGATGCCGATGTTGCAGTTAAGAGAGCAGTTTCTCTTTTCTGTATCAATCGAGGCAATAGCAAGCAGAGATAGAGCCGAGCATACCAGGTATCCAGAGAAAGCAGCCTAGCTAGCCCGGAATGCCAGTCTAACACCAGTATAAGCACTATTGGTAGAGCTTTCAATCCACTCGACTTGTCTAACTGGAAGATAGAACAACATTAGATAGAGATAGAGAAGAGATTGGTTACAGATAAGAAATAGCATAGCAATTGCCTTATCTTATTAAACCAGACAGTTGCTAGTCTCTCTCTTACTTGTCTAGTCGGAGATAGCACTCTCTTCTAGGATGCCAATTGGATAGGTAGATTGCTAACTCGCAATCCTAGCAAGCAAGTGAACGGAGCCTATAAGCAAGCGAGGCATATTAGCAAGTTTATGTGCAGTGAGTCTTGGCAGATAGAAGCTTCTTGGTGCCAGGATTCCGGCATCCAGGACATACCAGGCCATAGAGGTTCTTGTCTAGCTTGTTTCCCAGACAGACCAAGCTCCCATAAAAGAAAGGAGTACAGGCTTGTCATCCCCCTTATGCTTTCTCTATTTTTTCTATTAAAGGAGGATAGCAAGCAGGATGGCTCCATGTCCAGTCTACTGATTGGGAGTGAGAGCTGTCTACCTATTCTATTGGATCAGCTAGCTTGTCCCATCTCTCTTACTGGATTGGTATGAGATCCCAGCTCTAACTCTCTTTCCTGGCATGCACTAAGCCTAGCTAGTGGCATGCTGACCTTGCCTGGCATCCACTCCCGGATCACTGTCAGAACACACAATTCAATTAGATTTCCGACTTGTTACCTGCTGCCTGTGGTTCATAAAATAAAAAGTAGCTAATGGAATGGGAACCGCTCCTTACGCGCATTCGGGCTTAAGTTCCGAAGGTATTTTTCACTAAGTTACTAAGTTAAGTAAGGAAAGAATAAGGCCCGGAATGAATGAAGAAGGAAGTTGGTTACATCATTCTTTGTCAATGCTACCCCGCACAAAGGGGTAGAAGGACTCATTTCATTCTATTAAGGAGATTTCTTTCGAAGCCTATACCTATAAGGAGGATGATAGAAGGCAGAATTCCGAAGATTACTGGGTTTCTAAGAAGGCAGTGGTGCATCATCCAAAAGAAAATGGTTCACTACGACAGCATGAAGTTCCAATGTTTTTATTCCGGGAAGGATGATTCGATCAATAGCATGGAGGAGGGAATGAATTATTCAGTTAAAGAGATGAGCGTTGATCTCTCTTATGATATGATATTAAGAGTTACCTTGCAAAGAAGCCCTTCTCCGACAACAACTTAAGACGGGGCATCAAGAACTCTCAAGGCGATAACAAGCCCAAAGGCGACATCTGAGAGGAGAAGTCGAAAGCGCTAACAAAGGACTTGCACAAACCTCCATCACATTAGGTGCCTAGCCTCTTTCTCGATGCAGCAAGCTGAGATAGTTGAATTAGATGTCAGTTCCTCTAGCAGACGCCTTCTTCCCAAACCCCTTCTCTTCCTCAACAGGGCATTCGCGCAGAACCCCTTCTTTCAATGTCTTGCCATTCTTCATGTGCAGCTCCTTCTCTGTGCCTAGTGTTTAAGCCGGATTTCAGTTACCTTTCAACCACTTCTCTTCCTCTTATTCTATTTCTATGTCATTTTATTGCCTTAGATCAATCCCTTCCTCACTTTGTCATCCAATGCATATTCTCAAGCAGGAGATTCGTGAACAGTAAGAACGCATTCCTTGTCCCATTCGATGCTTTACTATACTATTTTCTTCAAGGTTTCGCTTGTATTTTCATAGAGTAAGTGTAGTAATCACTCTCTAGTAAAGGAACTCGATTAGCCGGGAAAAGCGCTCCTCTTTCTATTTTCTGTGATTTTAAGCTAGATATAGATAGAACTCGATCGAACTAAATGCTATTCTTTTGTGGCAAACTCGTGGTATCGTATACGTATATAAGAGAAAGCTTGCTTTTAGGAGTGCTCTTTCCCTATAACTATTAATTGAATAATCGAAGACAGATGGTAGCCTAGTTCAGAAGAAAGATCGTAGCGAATGAAAGGTAGGGCACAAGGCTATCCGAGTTCACAGGTGTCGTTGCTTATCCCTTTCTTAAGATTGGCTTGGTGTTCAGTGTACCGGGTACAAGATCGAAAAGAATGCTTTGCATTCCAAGCCGAAGTGAGAAGACGTCTGTTCTTCAACCTCTATCCCTTGTTCCGCTCTGCTAACTGTAATTTAACCACCAACCCACTCGAAGTTCAAATACCCTTTCGCCGAGGAGTGAACGAGTGACAACAGGAGAGGGACGGGAGATAGACTAAGATAAGAATCCAAGGGGTGACAGTAAGTCAATTGACAAGTGGAGATAGTGAATCACGAATAGACTCTCAACCTCTCCTTCCAAGTTCCGTGGGGAAGTGCCCAACTCCAGCTCGACTCTTAATCTTTGGGTGAGAAGGTAGCTCTATTGACTTACGGTAGGAAAGAACGACTGATAAGTTAAGGAGCTGAAGATAGTCAATCGACAGTTCTCCCCCACCAACGGAGTACAGGAATCTTCTTATCCTGGTTTCACTCCCCCAGGACGATGGCAAGAACTCTTAGCAACGAACCATCACAAATATGCCATCATCACATTACACCTGCCTGTTGATTTCCTCACTCCAGAGAACGTCGCGCCACCTCTGTCTCCAGATGACACTGGAACGTACTTGGTCGTTGGGAATGGGCTTCCACCAAACAGTTTGAGATGAGACGGGCAGGCACAGGAGTTTCGAGAGATGAGCTGTCATTATTGGGAAGTTTTGAGGGATATGCCCGTTAGTTCCAGGTAGTAAGTGGGTCGCACTGCTGGGATAAAATACACTTGTAGGTACACTATACGTAAAGGTAAGCACATATGCTACGGGTGCTACATTAAAAAAAAGTCTTTTGATTTGGGCCCAGCAGTTTAACAGATGGAACTCGTTATGGATGCTTAGTTTGGAGTTGGCTTAGAAAAGGTACGGACTATACATGCCGGAACGTCCTTCTGGTATGGGTTATCCAAGCTGGTAAGCGAGTTCTGGAGTTCATGCATCAGCGACGAAAGCATTGGTGCATCTGAGACGCGGAGCAGATTGCCACTTAGGACTTTGTGCTGTGGTCCCATTACAAAGGGAACCTCTTGAAACAAGGGTTTCGATTACTCTCCCTCTTCGTTGCCCTGTGGTTGATCCCAGCGGGGTCGTAAAATGGCGGTTAGCGGAGCGGGTACAGGTCAAGCGAGGAAAACAAGAGTTCCGGTACAACCAGACGAAGTAATCACTGAGCCGGATCAGCCAGACGAAGCAAGAAGAGTGCCGGATCATCCGGGCACAGAAAGTCAACCAACTGTAGATGAAATCTTATATCCATTCTGGTTTGATTCGGAAAAAACAAAGAAAGACTCTATAGCTAAATTAGAGTGGGGAGGCTGACACAAAGCCCAGTTTCAGTATGGACGTCCCGTTGGAGAATGCGAGACCTCATCTTCATAGGTTTATCTGCGTGCCTGTTGATTTGACTTGGTATGGGACTGGATAACCCATGATCTCAGGTTATGCCTCATCATCATAGTATGGGCCTGCTCCCCTATAAGTCACTCTGATCGCTACTTGTTTGAAGAATCTCTTTCTTCAGACCGTGACTGATTGTTTGTCTGCTAAGCTCGGGAGCTAGGACCCTTCCTTCCCCCGCCAAGGTTAACAACGAGCCGCGTTGAATGAGTTAGGTGTACTCCTCGGCTGTGAAAGAGAGGGCGCTTCTGAGCCCCGCACAGGCCCGGAACTTTACACTCAATGAAAAGGAATAGAAATTCCGCTTTGAAAGCGATTCCAGAGATCATAAGAACAACCGGGTGGCGGGCGGGAGCAGCAGAAGCATTGAGATGTTCAGAGATGCGTCAAAGTATACCTATGAAAGTGGATTGCAAGGGTCAGGCGCCTTATTCCCTCAACCCTGAACTCTACACCGGCGCAAGAGGAACCGGAATAGGAGCTTTTCTATCTATAATAGGAATAGCAACGGACCAAGGAACACAAGCCAGAATAAGAAGCACTTTTTTCTCCGTATTAGGAGCTAAAACGGGTTAGGGATTCTTGTAGGGACGGTACGAGTAGAAGCCTATTCGAATTCGAGAGCAACTCCTTCTTTTCCGAGTTGGCCTGCAGCCTCTTGGTAGTTGGTAGATAGGCCCAAGCCAAAAGGTGGCTCAATTGCCTGGGGGTAGTAAGGAAGCGAGAAAAATCAGTGTCGAGCCTTAAAGATAAAGAGCCTGAAGGAAGTTTTGATGGTCTAAGTCCTTCTCTTACTGAAAAAGATTGGCAGAAGTCTAAAGTCATAGCTATAACTTTTTCCTCTAAGTAAATTTCTTTATTTTAGAGTAAGGGGAGAGATTGTCTGTCTGATATTATATCTTCGAATCTTAGAAGCTTGATCATCCGACTCCTTTACTTTTTTAATGAGGCCAAACAAAGTATGAAATAAAATTACCTTCTCGAAAAGCCGCCCTACCCGGATTATCGCCTTCCTATGTGGGAGGAGATGAACAGTACTACTGCTGATGCTGAGACCCATGAGGAGACAGAAACAACCGATAGCGACCCGATAAAAGGCTTATGAGCCAGGAGTCGATTCGAGTCGTTAAGCTGTAAGTACCAAACCGTAGTCCCCCCTGTTGCGACTTCTTCCTGTTATTATTGGACTTGCGGCAGTCCTACTAAGAAGAAGGAGAAGTTCCAACACATTCTCTAAAGGCTGGAGTCTTAGAGCTGTGATACTATAGAATATCTATTTAGTCCGCCCCCCGGGTCAAAGTTTTACAGTTCAAGTAAGTAAGCAAGCCCCAACAATTCCAAGGGTAAGCGCATTTAGTTCGCTTTCGAGTGTAAGAGAGTCAGTTTTTACAGCCAGAAACTGGGGCAGGCAATTAATATAGATCTAGCTCGGGATATGCCTTTAATAGTAATAGTTAAGGCTGGTAATATGGTACCAGGAAAGATTCAATATTTTTACCACTAGGCGGGGCAGGTTTCAAGTTTTCCCCAAGCTTTCACCAGGTACAGTAATCGGTATTAGCCGCCCTCTTTACGCTAGAGTCGGTCGCTTTCATTTAAATTGCTCATTCATCTTGAATTGAATCCGAGTTGTGACCAAGTTGACTGCTCCTAGAAAGGGACTCTCGGGGTGTGAAAGGAAGCCGATTAAGAAAATGCTTTTCTTTTTGAATGCGGCGAAAAGGCTCTTAACAGGCCCTAAGTCATTTCTCTTTTATAAGTGACTGCACTGCTAAGTGCTTCGATTTCGGTACATAGAAGGTGTTGGATATTCTGGAATACGTTGTCATTTCGAATGCTTTTCGCTCTCATTTATTCTCCAAGCCCCAGCGAGCGAGCCAGTGTCCGTGAACTTTTAGATATATTTTAACTTTTAATACTTGACTTAAACGATACAAGTATATTAGTATATTAAGATCCTATTAATAACTTATGATACTACCTCGTTTAATTAAAAAAACTTTCCAAGAGTAAGTTTGTTTGAAAGTAATACATCTAGGTTCGCGAGCTAGCCATCGAGTAAGACAGTGACAGCAAGCTCTGGTTCAGCGCCATATAATATATATAAAGGTGGTACCTTTTTTTTTTATTCTCTGGGTTTCTTTTTAAGTTGGAGCACCGTATAATGAGGAACCCCAAAGATATTTAAAGCCTATTTCAAAAATCCTATTGTAAGTGTGGAAGGAATTCCTAGTTGCTTTCTTGGCTTCAAAAGTGCAAAAGTATAAATAAGTAAAGCCAGTATAAAAAAGGAGAAGTCTTTAAAGCAGTAGTTTTCGTTTTTATACCTCCAGTTGCAGTGCTCTTTTCAAGAAGGTAATCAAATGCTTAGGCAATTAGGGAGATTTTAGGTAAAAAAAGAGCTTTCAATCAAACTGCCCTTATTCTTCTCAACATCTGCGGACCCCTGAAGTGACAGCATCCCTAGTACCCTTACTCCAACTGAGCTTAGTTCTTCAAACATCATCAGATTGGTTCACTTCCTGCCCTACGGTCTAAACCTGGAATGAATAGTTTCTGGAGAAGTGTAAAGATCACTAGAAAGAGTTCACTATATAGGCTTCTGCCGGGCTCTTATAGCTGTAATTAAGGAAAGACTTCTTTTTTCAGATCAATTCTATGGAACCAGATAAATGAGAGGATATGCCCCGTGACCGGTTCTTAAGTCGCGATTTTGCACTTAAATGATAGCTTTCTCGAGGAAAGATTGAAGGCTGACCTGGCCCCCACTCTCAAGGCTTTCGCTCCGGATGTCCCGAGATAAGCATTCATTCATACAAGCACAAAGACTTTTCCGTGCCTAAGAAAAAGGACGAATCTCCTCTTTCTTTTCTTGCTTGCTGGCTATACCGTACTTTGACTATACTAGTGAAACTATCTGAAGCTTAAGCCTAAGCCCCCTTATGAAACCAACCGAAAAAAGCCGTGCTGGTACCCTTCCTTACTCTATCAAGTAAGTACTTTCATTCCTTATGGGAGGTTTTATTGGAGTGATAGTGCTTGGAGTGGTCCCTTATCCTTTCTTGCTCGCTTGCTTAATCTTATCTAACTTTCCGCGCTGCCTAAGGAGATAGATTCGACTGACTCTTCTCAATAGTAGGGGGAGATCTAGGAAGAAGTAGACGAATCCCCTTACTTATGCTTTGATTGGACTTTGGTGCTTGAGAGAGGAAAACAGAAAAAAAAGCAGTATCCCTTAGCGGGGAAAAAGTGCTTTTAGTAGGGAAGACAACTCCCTAACTCGTTCGAGCTAGGCCGAAGCCCCGAATGGATTGGATCGTTGCAACCCTGTTTCCATATCTTTCGGCGTATCACCATTCTTCTGGTGCATTCTACGCGGTTAGTCTATCGGCCTATCGCCAGTTTCTCTTTTCTAATCAAGGTGATTCTCTGGACTATCTTACTCTATTGAGTTCGTAGTTCTTCCCGGACCCCAATCCCTCACTCATGGGAGCGAACCCCGAAGCCAAGGTTGCTAAGGATCTCTATCTCTCCTAAGCCCATGCAGCGAGTTCGCTGTCGCTGTTGCAGGCACCTACTTCTAGGTTTTAGTATGCAGAATTCCTAGTAACCTCCGCCCTAAAGGTTCCGGATCCCTAATAGTGGCTTCCTAAGCCTGTTTGCATCTTTCTCGTGAATCGCCAGTTTAGCATGTATTTCCTTTTGTAAAGCTGCCCAAAGAGCAGGCTATTCGCTCCCTTTTCTTTGGTTTGAGAACTTACATCGACTAGGCCGTAAAGGAGTCAGTATTGACTTTCACGACTATCAAGCAAAGGAGCCATCTTTCATGGATGCATGGCTTCGAACTATAATAGCTCAAGGAATCAACCATTCGATTTTCAAATAGAGAACGTAAGCACTAATTCATCTCGTCTTGACTCTTTCCTTACTATACTTTAGAATTCCGGGTGAAGGAAGTATGCGTTATTGGTCGAAGGTAGGTAAAAAAAGGATACCTTCTTGCTTCCCGAAATAACAGGTGAAGAGCGAGGATGGTATTCCAGTTCAGTACTGATCTGTGTAAGCCAAATAGATACCTACTTCCCTTGCCAGGTGCAGCTGTTAAGTCCCGTCCCCTATGTATAGGCAACCCAAGCCAACTATCCCGTCCTTCCTAGCTCTAGCTTGTGTCTTCTCGGCGAATGCCCAGTCTCTCGATGAATAGTCAGCTCTCCCTTCTATTTAGGTTCTTCTAGAAACCCGGTAAGAAACAGTTTTCCTTTGATTTGCTCTTAAGCGGTGTTAGTAGTGGTAGCTACTGAAGACCAAGGAATAGACCCCAAACTATCCCCTCTTAGGTCGGTTCTATGCTTCCCGAGTCCACATTCCCTTCTTTAGGATTGAATAGAGTAAGGGCTGCCCTTTACTTGTTCTATTAGTTAGAGTAGTCTCCGTGGAGAGGTAAATCAAACTAATTTAGTTGCCGAAGCGCAGAGCTAAAGAGTCTCTCTGCTTGCTTGTTCTTTCTTAAGCTATTCCCGCTTGTAATTCCTTCTCTTAATGTGGTTGTATCATCGTCGAATCGTTTGCTCGCAGTTCTTGCAGTTGCAGACTGAGCTGGGTAATCTGTACTGTAGCGAACCCCTAAGCCAATCAATCTATCTTTTTTGGTCATTCTCCAAGGTTTTTGGGGTGATTCTTCGAGGTTCATGTTCGAAGGTAGGCAAACGAAGCCAACCCAAACACATCTTCCACCCAGACTTCTTCCACTACCTGTAAGAGAGTGGGGTGATCCGCCCATTTGTTCAATTGAAATCTTTCTCTACAAGTGTACGGCTTCCGTGAAACCTAGCACGATACCACTCCGAGAACGAGACACCCTGGACAGAAAGCTGGCAAGAGTGAGACCTCAGATATATTTCCCTACTGGACTCCAATCCAATACTCTTAAGAGACCACTATAAAAAAAGATAAGAATGCTACCATCGAGTTTCCTCAACGAACCCCACCCAGGGTCTTTCTTTCTTAGTGAGTGTAGTTGGTTCTCCCGTGGTCCGTTCTCTGACTACTGGCTTGCTTGGCTAGGCTGGCCTTCTTTCTATTAAAGACAGTCAGCCCCACCCCTAAGCCCTGAACTCACGGAAACCCCGGAATCCTCCCTCTTTAGGAGTCAGAAGTCCTCTCTCGCCAGTCTCGGTCAATTGAATCTGACTGAGCTTGCTTTGCCTATGCTTCAGCGTCCTTGCCTTTCCTATGTTTTTCTCTTTCTTTTTATTGAAGAGGTGTCTAAAACAAAAGGAGGGTAGGAAGAATCTCCGTGATTTAGGTCTCTTCCTCTTCTTTAATGGATGGGAACACATCGAATGAAAAGGATGTCGAATGAGTTGAAAGATGGCAAAAACCCGACTGCCTTGTGAGAAATGAAATCTGAACTTTATTGGCTCCATCACCGGAACCAGCAGCAGCTTCTCTAGTCCGATTCCGTGAGATCCATCTTTTTCCTTTTCCCCCATTGTAGACCTCATTCCCCTCTTCCTTCTATGTCCTCCACCTGAGCTAGAAGAATCTTTCTATCTTTCATCACAGAACGCTTCGCATTGGCTAGCTTGCTTGGCCGCACACATATAGATTCAAATAATTTAAATCGATTCCGTGGGTTGGATTACTTCTTTTTGCGATGATGCCAAAATGTCACACAAGGAAATATCGTATAATGACGATAAACGACCAAGTCGTCACTTTCATCTACATATAGAAAAATCGAGCAAGCAGTCTTTTATGTAGTACGATCAATCAAGCCTACCGCTGATTGCGCGGCCATTGATTTTGAATTTCTTTCTTTAAAATCCAGAGGTAGAGGATCACCCAAGGACTGACTATCTGAAAAGAGGAGGATCTCTATTCATACCGTTCTTCGTAAGTCCAAAGTTGTTCAGTAGGATACGTTCCTATCCTCCCATTAATGAATCCGCGGGTTGTGGTCAACTGGGATCACCAGGCAAGGGAAGGGGGATGCATTTCGATCCTACGCCCCCGCTTCTTTTTAAAAACCAGCAAAGAGGACTGCTCATTCCGGAGACCGCCCCCCACCGTAATCAAGGCTAACAAGGAGAAGGTAGCCCTAGGAAGTAGTGTATCAAAAACTGCATCCTTCTTTTATGCAGCTACCCTGCTGGTGTGGCATAGACTTTCCTCTTAGAACCCTTGGGTTGGGACACTGACCCAGCGTCACCAGCAAAGGATGATGGTAGCTTTATTTCATTTCTGTACTGGTAGTTGAATAAGGAATTCCCCCTAAAAGTGAATGAGTGATAGTTGCTTCTAGTAGCTCCTGTAGCTAGGCGAATGTAGGATGGAGAGTGAGACCAGCGAGGAGGATAAGAGATGCCCGGCACTAGAGTGAAAGAGCTGGTCGAAAGCTAAAGCAGTACGAGGATCATGGAGAGGGCTTGATGGTGAGGGGTAGAGCAAAGGAAAAAGAGTCTGGGAGTAGAGGCAGAATCGAACTAAGAAGCAACTTCAAAATCCAGCTGACATTGATGGTTTCGAAAGAAGCCTAGAAGGAGGGACTTGGCAGAGGTAGACTCGGCATCTGGCTCACCTGCAAAAAGGAATTGAAAGATCCCACACGGGGTGGGCTAGCTAAGCCGGAAAGACTTTTGATTTCGATCCGGATATTGATAGTGTGAAGTGAGTGGTAGCTGTTGTCGTTGAAGGATCTTATTTAAAGACTCCTGATTGAAAACTTGCTTACTCAAAAGGGGCCTCTCAATGGAACCAGGAACTGAATTGCTAACTGACTTCTCAGGAGAGAAAACATATGCTCTAATAAGAAATCAGTAAACTAGAAAATTAGCTATTGGAAGGAAGGCAACTCCCAATGTCTGGAAGGGAAACGAGAAGGACTTCAAAAGGTATTCCTTAGGCTGGACCGTGTCGCTCGTATGGATTGCCATAGCAAGGTCTTAGGAAGATGGCAGAAGGAATCCAATTCAAACCGATCGGAAGACAGAATCAAGGAAACTGTCTGCAAAAGGAGATAGGGACTACGAGGGCAAAAGCAGCTACAATAGGGATTCCCCATGTATCCCAGAGGGCTGCCAGTGAACTTATAATGGATGATTAAGCAAACTCCCTTTCACTTAAAAAAGAGGGGCTTAGAAGAAGGCATTAAATTAGGTTAATTCTTCCCACTGCTGGCTGGCTTTATAATGTAATGGTACAACCTGGAGAATAGGGATTGACATACCTGCTTTATAGTTCATTTACATATCTCTCTCATGGAAAGACATTTTTATATTAGCCTATAATCAGCCCTAAGGTAAGGGTAAGAAAGCTGTGGAATCAAGCCTACACTCGAACTTGCGAGAATGGACCCCTATTCAATCGTTTTTCGACATGGATTAGCTTAGGAGAAGTGAAGTAACTCAATTGAAAAGCAGGAGAAGAGAACGAGGGAGATCCACTAGAAGGAGAAGGTTTCGAAGGGGCTACGCAGAGAGCAAAATGGGTACAAGTAACGGGATGAAGATGCGTGACCAATCGTGAGATCGAGTGAAAACGAAATTTAGGCTTGACGGAGATCATAGATAGAGAGAATGGCAGGGTAGACCACGAAGTTCCGGATACCTTTAGTCGGAGCAAAGCGAGCCGAGAGGGTGTATGTTAGTTAATAGAGCTAAACTTCGGGATGACGGGAGATCTTGGACTAACAGAAGTCGCGGGAAAAGGTTGGATCACTTTTCTTACTTACTTGCTTTACTAAGAATCCGGGATTGGAAGATGGTCAACCAAAAGGTAAGCTTCTGAGAATATAAGGTTTTGAGTCAATACCAGAGAGTGGGAATCCACTCTTTCTTATGTCATATGTCATTTCCCTCCTTCCGAGAATAACTCTTTCGGTGGGGACTGCCTGGAGGCAGTAAGGTTTCTTTAGTTTAGGCTGCTAAAGACGGACTTGCCCCAACAGCCGTAGCTAAAGGCTTAACCCATTGTTGAGTACCCAGATTCTTCAACCCCGACCTCAAGAGAATCCGGGGAAAGCTCCATATCAAAAGAAGCTTTTTCGGTAGGGAGAGAGAAGTTTGGGGCTAAGGCCTGTAGCTATCGGAGTTTCACTCTTCTCTTCACCGGAATTGGAATCTACTTCACTAGATGGAACAAAGATCAAATCTTCCTAAGCCTAAACTTGCCGTGGAAGGTATTTTATACCTACTTTATTTAAGCCTGGATCCACCTGAACTGGAAATTCAATCTCTCTGCTAGCTTCAAATCAAAGCTTGACTAAGATGGGCGCCTTAGCGCGTCGTTTTTCAGCTGGGGTGGGACCTGAGAGAATGAGGTTAAAGACCTGTCTAGAGCGAACCGGCAATGTGGTAAGCGCAGAGTGAGCACATGGCAGATACAAGACCGGGGCAAGAAAAGCTCACCGCTAGTCTACTTCAATCTGAACCCGCCAAGCAAGTATGTAGCAAAAGCTAACACAGATCGAAGGCGTATCGCGAAGGGGATCCACGCTGATATACGTTGCTTCGACTTCAGTATGATCGAGCTCTTTCCCTTAGGTTAGGCTTGTGACGAGAAGAATGTTCAAAGCGGAGAAAAAGGGATGCGACGAAATGCAATTCTCTTTTTCATTCAAGAATAGAAAATCTTCTGTGAAGGTGAGCAGCAATTCTTTCTTTTGTTGTCGTGAGCTTGCATCGAGAGGGACTTAACCCAGAGAGTTCCGAATAGCACAGTACCGGCCGGAGTACCAATAGCAGCTCCATCCAAATTGAAGACCGATAATCCCAGAAAGAAAGTCGTCCAGTTTGGGTGCTCCGTTCCAGAACCTGCCCCGTGTAGATCGACACTAAATACGCCATTTCGAAACTAAGAACATCAAAGCTACGCTCTTACTGGTCTCATATCCGCTGCTCGAGTGGATGAAAGACTTTCAACCTGGCACCGCCTGGCTCGTACTCACACTGACCGATGAATAGGAAAGTCTCTCTTAACTAGCCATAGGCTATCCTAAGAACGATCTCTATAATAAGGAAAAGAAGGAGTACCCTCACTCACATCTACTTCTTCTTCTATTGATTTATGTGCTATATGCTTAACACAGGGAAGTAAGTCGGACTCTATAAATTCCTTTTCACTGGGAACAACTCCTGTCTCTAAAGAACCAGACTCTTAACAGTTTATTAGTTCAAGCTGAATCCAATACCTGTAGTGCCTCACTTGACTGAAAGCGGTAAGCACCGCATTCTTCTTATTATACGAATACAAGCTGCTTGCTTAAAAGCTATTGTCACAATTGAATCAGAATTAGCTGTATCAATGAAAATCTCGTATTGTAGTCACAGACAACATAGTAGCTGTGCGAGAAAAAATCCCATTTCTTAGTTGGAAAAAAGCCAACCACCTTCCGTATTTCGATCCCAAAAGTCTCTCTTCAACAATAGGGGAGCAGACAACCAAGAATGGGCAAGGATAAAATGAGTTTTTTGAAAGGTCTATGGCAGTCTATTCTCAATTTTATCGGCCGTAATCGTAATGAAGAAACCTATAGGTCCCCGTATGTGAATGAATCAGTTTCTAAAAAGAAAGAAAGTGTTAGAGCTCGTTCTTTCACTCATAAAAGATGATTGATAAGCAGTCGTCCCTTACTATATTCCTTCCTAAATCAGGAATGGCGGGATTTCCCATTGACTGTTCCTGAGGTTTTTGGGGGATCCTTAATCCTGTAAAGAAGGAAAGGCATCAATCCAGACCGGCAGCACCTTTGTGTTACCTCTTCCAGAGCCCTTGGTTGGGAAAGCCTCCATCCGTACTGTACTAGTCTTTTTTCAAGACTTCCATAGACATCCAGAGCCCCCCCTCAGTCAAGACTATGAGCAACACCCGAAAAGGAGTCTTAGCTTTAGGTAGTCTTTCCACGCTTGGCTTTGCTAGGCAGGCTTCCCCCGTCGTACCGTTCGCCTTCCGTGAGGAGCCAATTCTTATTATTTGGATTCCATTGTATTGCTTTTCCTGTTGATGCTTTTACGGGGGCTGTTGTTCATGCCGATTCAGAATGCTTTCTCATGAGAATATGAAATATCTCTTTTGTGTCCATTCAACGAGACGAGCACGAGACAGTGCTTTCTGATTCGATCTTGTCTTCTTTCGCTTGGTTTCCCCAGGTGGTGCTTGGGGAGTACAGTAGAGAAGGCTCGTCGAGACCTCGATGCCGGGTCGTTCCAAAGTGACTTGCTATTGCTCCCATTAAGGGATGGTCTCTTCATCAATAACATCTGTCACCGAGAAAGGCTTTTACATGGATGTATGGGAACCAAAGGCTCCATTTAAGTAAGCCCGCAGCATCACTACCAGATCGAAAGTAAAGGTAAGTTTCGGTTCTAGGTAAAGATCCATAAGCACCAGTCCCAGCTCCTTAGCCAACATAGCTAGATCGAGTGTATTCGCTCCCCTCAAGGGAATATGAACTTATGCGCCTACCTTCGCTACTGGGACTGAACTTGATCTATTCCATAAATAAGTTTTCGATGAAGTTAAGAAAGGTGTGGTTAGATTAAGTGCCAAAGGTCTTACCTGAGGGAAATCACTGGATTTGAAAGCAGATGTAGGAGTCACAGCCGTAGTCCCCTCACCAAAAGATTGTGAGGTAGGATCCACAGAGGTCGAAGCCAATGGAATGGGAGTAACAGGGGTGTAGGAGCTACTTCCAGCTTTCAAGACGGGGCCCTTAACATATTCAAAAGCTCCTTCAGGGGAGGATTCACTTCAATAACTCCCGTCTTCAGAGGTCTTGGTCACCATCCCCTTCTGGTTTAATAGAGACTCTCTGTTTACCACCTGATTCGAGTCTTTTTGGATGGAATTGTCCTATCCTAGGTCAGGTCAAATAGAGCTTTATTAGAATTTAAAATTATAGCCAAGGAAAGATGTCCAATTTGACACCGAATTAGGTTAGGATAATGAAGCTTAGCTAAGTGTCCGCAGTCCGACTTGCTAGGCTCTCCTTACAAGTCAGAACGTATACCGGAACAGGTATTAGGAAAAACCCACTATTTAGCGACATTGAAGATGAGGAAATTTCGTAAGTAGTGGTTTGCTTTAGTGCCTTTTCTTAAGTTAGCCTTGAAGTGATGCTTTAAGAAGGAGAATGACTAATAGCTGCTGCTAAGCCTTTCCACTCTCAATACCAACTACCAATGGGCAAGATCTTTTTCTAGGAATACAAAATTCATTCTCGTAGATCGGGGATCTTTCTGTACTTATAGCATTTATTTGAATTCAAACAATCAGGATTGATTGCCTGCTATTCCTCACATTGGTAAAGGAAGAGAAGAAGATTCAGCGCATGCAGACGATTTGGCGCATTCCTTTTATGCCGGGCTCGAACTCTTCTGTGCTCTCTCTCTTCTTTCTATGCAACTTGCATAGTCTCAAACTTATTTCTCAAAGGCAAATGGTAAAAGATCTGCCTGCCATTGGAGAATGCAGTGGAGTGTGTGAAGGGTGTCAACTTTTCAAGATGGCTAGAAAATCCTTACCATCTGCCATCTGGCACAGCCAGGAGAGCTTCACATAAGCTGGAACTGGTGCATACTGACGTCTGTGGTCCCATGAGGACTCCCTCTCTTGACAACAGCAAGTACTTCATCCTATTTATTGATAACTTGTCAAGAATGACTTGGGTGTACTTCTTGAAAGAAAGATCTGAAGTTTTCAAAACAAAAATGAAAGAAAAAACAGATCTGTTATGGAAATGGCTAGAGCTATGTTGCATGAAAAAGGCCTTCCTAACAAGCAGAAGCTGTCTATACGGCAGTGTATCTGCAGCACAGAATTGCCACTAAAGCAGGCAAAACTCTCTTTTCACTGAAACTAAGACGCTTAAACATAAGGTAGGTGCTTTCACTACGCTTTCGACATTCCCTTTCGCTTCCGGGAAAGCGCAGTGGTCAAAGTAAAGTAGTTCAAGTCAGTGCTTTCCTTCCGGTCTGTGAGTAGAGTGTGGCTAAGTCGATTTGGTTCTGGTATCCGATCAAAGGCCAACTGTCTTAGCCATAGCGATCTGGCTGGCCATATTCAGTAGCGTTCGCTGATCTTTTGGTTAGAAAGAAAATAATGGAAGCAGGTGTCGACTCACGTGAAGAGACATGGTTCAAGTACGTTGAGTGAAGAATTGGCTTTAGGAAGAAGAGAGCGATGGGGAATCTAGGACACTGGGAGGAGAAGATAGCCGAAAGGCTGAACGAAGAACTCGCAGTGAACCATTTCGAAGAAAATAGCTTCTGACTGGGCTGATGAATTCAGAGTTGGAAGAATGGAACTCTTGGATGGTAAGACA